GATAAGCTTATATTAACTTGCTAAAATTTTAATATATAAAAATAAAATTTTAATTTTATTAAATTAAAAATTAATTATTTTATTATTTTTAACTACTAATAACTTTTAGTAAGGAGCTGTATAGAATAAAAATTCTATGTACAGTTTTATCAAACAGCATTTAATTAAAAATATTAATTAGATTTGCTAGTTTTTCACCGTAACACCAAAAAAACCAAATTCCGCCTTACGTAAAGTAGCAAGGGTAAGATTAACTTCTGGCTTTGAAATCACAGCTTACATACCTGGTATAGGTCATAATTTACAAGAACATTCTGTAGTATTAGTAAGAGGAGGAAGAGTTAAAGATTTACCTGGTGTTAGATATCATATTGTCAGAGGAACTCTTGATGCTGTAGGAGTAAAAGATCGTCAACAAGGGCGTTCTAGTGCGTTGTATATTATTATTTCAAATTTGTATTTTTAACAATACCATGTTAAATGTTAAAAACATGTAAATATAGCTAACCCAAAAATAAAAATAGTAAAAAGGAACTAAAGCAAGCTAATTTAAATTATATATTTAAATATTTAAGGTTTATTTATTAAATAAAAGTATTCCCTAACTCAAGTTAAGTATTAAAAATAGAAAAAATTTAACTTTTTTAGAACAAGTTAAAAAAAAGCATAAAAATTGAAAAACTAATATAATTTTTTTTTATTTTTTAAACCTAAAAATTGTAATATGAAATAAATAAAATACATGATTTTCTAGAAAAATTATAAAAAGAAAACGGATACTTAATTTAAAGTAAGTAAGTATTTAAGATAAAGAAAAAAAAATACATATATTTTTCTTTTAATCTTTTAAATACGGAAAGCCGTATTCAATGAAAGTTGTATATACGGTTTGAAGGGAGATTTTTTACATTTTTAATTAATCCACCCTACAATATGGAGTGAAAAAGCCAAAATAAATTATTAGTATTTTTTTTTTATTTTTAATAAACTATTTAATTATTTTTTTAATGTTATGTCACGCCGTAGTATTATAGAAAAAAAAACTATAAAATCTGATCCAATTTATCGTAATCGATTAGTAAATATGATGGTTAATCGAATTCTAAAAAATGGAAAAAAATCATTAGCTTATCGCATTTTTTATAAAGCAATGAAAAATATTAAACAAAAAACAAAAAAAAATCCATTATCTATTTTACGTCAAGCTATACATAGAGTAACACCTAATGTAACAATTAAAGCACGACGTGTAGGTGGGTCCACATATCAAGTACCAGTTGAAATAAAATCTGCTCAAGGTAAGGCTCTTGCTATTTGCTGGCTTTTGAAAGCTTCTAAAAAACGTTTAGGTCGAAATATGGCTTTTAAATTGAGTTATGAATTAATTGATGCTGCTAGAGATAGTGGAGAAGCAATACGAAAAAAAGAAGAAACTCATAGAATGGCTGAAGCTAATAGAGCTTTTGCTCATTTTCGTTAAATTTTTAATTAAGAAAATAAAAATATATATATCAAAAAATATTTATATATATATATAGATAGAGCTTTTTTAAAAAGATTTATATAATATAAATAATCGAGTAGTAAAAATAAATAAATAAAATTTATTTTTACTACTCGTTTATTTATACAAATACAACGTATAAATATTAAAATTTTTTTACACATCGAGAAAATTTTTATGGAATTAGAACTTGATCTCTCTTTTTTTTACAAAACAACAATTTTGCCTGAATGTGTTCTTATTTTTTGTCTAATAAATATTTTAATATTAGATTTAATTTTCAAAATAAAAAATAAAAATATATTTTCTTTTATTTCTTTATTAAGTTTGTCATTAAGTATTTTTATTTTAATATTTCAATTAAAAGAAGAACCAATTATTAGTTTTTTAGGCAATTTTCAAGCTGATAATTTTAACAAAATATTTCGAATTTTTATAGCATTGTGTTCAATAATATGTATTCCTTTATCTGTTGATTTTATTAAATGTACAAAATTAGCAATAACAGAATTTCTTATTTTTTTATTAACTGCAACTATTGGAGGAATGTTTTTATGCGGAGCTAACGATTTAATTACTATCTTTGTATCGTTAGAATGCTTAAGTTTATGTTCTTATTTATTAGCTGGTTATACTAAAAAAGATGTACGATCTAACGAAGCTGTTATGAAATATTTACTTATAGGTGGAACAAGCTCATCTATTTTAGCTTATGGTTTTTCGTGGCTTTATGGTTTATCTGGCGGAGAATTTCAACTTCAAAAAATAGCTGATGGTCTTGTTAGTACAGAAATGTATAATTCTTCTGGCAGCTTGCTTGGGCTTGTATTTATTATTGTAGGGATTGGATTTAAACTTTCTTTAGTACCTTTTCATCAATGGACTCCTGATGTATATGAAGGAGTGTGATTCGTTTTTTTAATTTAAATATAATAAAAATAAGAAATAACATTATTTTTTTATATTTTAAAAAATTTTATAGACATGCAAAATAAAAATAAATTATTGTTTTCACTTAAAACTAAAATATAACTTTTATCAAATTAAAATAAAAAATTAATAAATTTTAAGATAAAGCAAAGTTAAAATTAAAAAAGAAATTATAAATTAATTATTAAGGATAATTTAATAAAAAAATAAAAGAATAAAATAAAATTTTATATTTAACTCTTTTAAAAATACTAAATTAGTAATTTTCTATCCTTCAAAAATTACAAGTGTATTAGAAGTATTTTTTTTTCTTTTAAAACCTAAAATAAAAAAATTCATGACTATTAAAAACGAAAAAAATTAGATGGATTTTTTATTAGTTAAAAAAAGCATTATTAACTATATTTTTTAATAACAAAAACCACTAAACTAGGATTCCTCGTAAAGTTTAATTTCAATAAAATTTTAGTATTTCATTTTTGATACATACACGAGGAAAGTAATAAAAATTTATATTTATTACTTAGGAGCTGTGTGAAATTAAAATTTCATGCACAGTTTTGAATGAGAGAAAAGAATGAGTAATCTTCTTTTCGATTCTAACTCCCCTACCCCAGTCGTTGCCTTTCTTTCTGTTTCTTCAAAAATAGCCGGTTTAGCTCTATTAGTTCGTCTTTTTAATATTGTTTTTCCTTTTCTTCCTAATCAATGGCATTCGCTTTTAGAAATATCAGCTATTTGTAGCATGATTTTGGGTAATTTAGTAGCTATTACTCAAACAAGTATGAAACGTATGCTTGCATATTCTTCAATAAGTCAAATTGGATATTTAATGATTGGATTAGTAACAGGAACTTTTGATGGATATACAAGTATGATAGTTTATTTACTATTTTATATATTTATGAATTTAGGAACTTTTGCTTGTATTATATTATTTGGATTACGTACAGGAACAGATAATATTCGGGATTATAGCGGCTTAATTTTAAAAGATCCGTTATTAACTTTTTCTCTTGCTTTATGCTTATTGTCGTTAGGAGGTATTCCTCCTTTATCTGGTTTTTTTGGAAAATTATATTTATTTTGGTGTGCTTGGAAAGCTGGCTTGTATTTTTTAGTTTTTATCGGCCTTTTTACAAGTGTTATTTCTATATATTACTATTTAAAAATAATTAAATTACTAATTACTGCAGAAAACAAAGAAGTAACTTCTTATGTACAATCTTATCCGGCTTCTTCTTTTTCGCTTCTCTCTAAAAACTCAATTGAAATTAGTATAATTATATGTGTTATTGCTTCAATATTTTTAGGAATATTTATGAATCCAATTATTAATATTATTCAAAGTAATTTATATTTAAATAGTTTTACAAATCTTTAAATAAAAAAGCAAAAATATCTAAAATTAAAATAGTTAAATAATTTATATATTTTATAAAGTAATTATTAATTTTATACTTTTTATTATTGTAAATTTAAAAAACTATTTATTAATTTATTAATTAAAATTTTGATTTACTTTTTTAGTTAATTATAACTAAAAAAGTAAATCAAAAAATAGATTTTTTATATTTCTTTTTATATAATAGCTTTTTGATATGCCTTGGTGGTGAAATGGTAGACACGTGAGACTCAAAATCTTATGCTTTAAAGGCGTGGAGGTTCGAATCCTCTTCAAGGCACCTTTTTTTTAAGTATGAAAAAAAAAATCTTATGTTATACTATTTAATTGATATCAATGATTTAGTTAAACTCAAAAAAAAATCATATTTTTTGATTTCAAATATTTTGATTAAACTGCTTAATTTTATAATTAAACTAATAAATAATAAAATAAAAATATTAATAAATTATAAATAAAATCAGATGATATTTTTTAGTATTGTAAACTAAACATTAATATAATAAACATATGGAAGTAAATATTCTTGCATTTATTGCTACTGCATTGTTCATTTTAATCCCCACAGCTTTTTTACTAATTCTTTATGTACAAACAGCTAGTCAGGGTAGTTAATAATAAAATTGATTTTAAGTTATTAATTATTTTGGATTTATTAAATAATATTGTATTTTTAATAAAATATTTAGTTTTTTACAATATTAAAATTTAAGTTGAAAAACTAAAAAAATTATATATAATTTTTTTAGTTTTTCAACTTAAATCCATTTTATTTATTATTTTAATTATATGATTCATATAGAATTAGGCCCTAGTACAATAGTAGGAATAGGGCTTATTATAGTAGGTATACTTTTATATGCCCTTCGAATAAGGGAACCTAATGTATCTAGAGGTGTGATTTATATTGTACTTAAATAAAAAAAAAAAAATTTCAATCTGTTTAATTAAAAAAAATAAATAGAAAACTTGAAATAAAATTTTAAATTATATAAAAAATCTATGGCTAAAAATTTAACATAATTAGAATATCATTTCAAAAACATACTTAAAATTTAAATTAAATAAATTTGGAATTTTAATTAAATAACAAGAAAAAATATTTTGTTTATTTAATTTAGTTTTTATATCTTTAGAAATAAAAATAATTAAATCCATGAAATGTAAGATGAGCCTAAGGATAATTTTAAAGAGATTTAAGTAAAAATAAAATAAACTTGTTGTAAAAGTTAAATCAAACAAGAGAAGACAATCCAAAAAGTTTTTTTTAATTCTTTTTAAACATACTTGGATTTAGAACATTTAAATTTTTTATTTTTTATTATTTGAATGTTTAAGCCATAAAAAAATTAAAATATTATATATGGTTTTTAAGAGGGTAATGTCTATAAATAAAAGCATTAACCTATCTTAATATTATGATTCATTTTTTTCGTCAATTGGATTACTATGTGGAGGAATTCTTATTTTTCAAGGTTGGCGATTAGATCCAATTCTTTTATTATCACAAATACTTTTAAGTGGAACTGCTATTTTTTTTATCGTAGAAAGTTTATATTTACGTAATAATAAATTAAATTTTACTATTTTTTCTAAAAAAAATAATAATTATTTTATTTCACAAAAAAAAAGCTTAAAAAAAGATAAAAATTATAAAAAAATACAATTAAAAAAAAAAATTTACAAAGGTTGGGAAAAAATTGATTATACTTTTTTTATTTCTTATACAAATTAATTTATTAAATAATAAAACTATAGTCTAACTAGTTTAATGCTTTTTTTTATTTTTATATTATATTTAATAAAAAAAATATAAAAATAAAAAAAACATTAAATTTTAAATCTCAAATTTATAATCCACTTCTTCCCCAAACAACAAGTGAAAGAGAAAATGTAAACATTACCATTAAAGCACCCCAAGCAATATTAACTATATCCATATATTTTTTATAAATGTTAAAATAAAAATTAATTATAAATAATAATTATAAAAAAATAAATAAAAAAACTTATTTTTTTATAATTATTTTGTATTTATAATAAAAAAAAGACTATATATACATATATATATATATCATATTCTTTTATTATAAGAAATATATATAAAGAGTTAATAAGTAAATATTAAAACACTTGCTTTTTTTATTTATTTGATTTATTCTTAGTATTAGGATTATCTATTAATAATGCGTTTAAATAAAAAAAAAGTACTAGACTAAACTAAATTATAGAGCAATACATTTTTTATTTAAAACATGACATAATAGTTAATCCAACTCTTTTAAAAATTTCATTTATTTTAAGGCGACACCCAGATTCGAACTGGGGGTAAAGGATTTGCAATCCTCTGCCTTACCACTTGGCCATATCGCCTTTAAAAAATAAAAAAATTAACCTTCAACAAATTTATCTTAGTTAGAATAACCTGATGTAATTACAAAATAATTATATTACTTAAAATTTTTTTAATCAAGTCTTTTTCTATTTATTTTAATAAATAAGTTTATTAAAATAAAAAAAAAAATTAAATTTTTAGTAATTAATTAGAGTATTTACTTTAAAGTAAATACTCTAATTAATTACTAAAAATTTAGTTGATTAGTCTAGTATTAAAAAAGCCCTAAAGTTAATGATTTATCAATAGGTAAAGCTGCTCCAATACCTAACCAAATAGATACCGCAGTACCAATTAGGAAAACTGTTGTTGCTACTGGACGGCGGAAAGGGTTTTGAAACTTATTTACATTTTCTAAAAAAGGTACTGTTAATAACCCAGCAGGTACTGCAGCCATTAAAAGAACACCTAATAATTTATTAGGAACTGTACGAAGTATTTGAAAAACAGGAAAAAAGTACCATTCAGGTAAAATTTCTAACGGAGTTGCAAAAGGATTTGCTGGTTCACCAATCATAGAAGGCTCTAAAACAGCTAAACCTACAGTACATGCAATAGTACCTAAAATAACAACTGGAAAAATATATAAAAGATCATTAGGCCAAGCGGGTTCTCCATAATAATTATGACCCATACCTTTAGCTAATTTAGCTCGTAATACAGGGTCACTTAAATCAGGTTTTTTTGTTATTAAGATAGGATATTTAAAAAATATTCCCCTTAAAGAATTGGACATGAATTTTTCATTCATCCAACTCAAACTATTTTATTTAAATTGATAGATTTTATTTTTTGTTAAAAATCATTAACTTTTATCTATTTAAAATAGTTCAAAATCCAAGTCTGCTTTTTTTTAATTTATTATAATTAATTAATTATAATATGCTTTTTGGATAGTCTTTGTTTTTATAAGTTTTTTATTATCTCTAAAATTTTTACTTATTTAAACTTAACTTGTTAATATATTAACTGTGTTTTTTTTTAGATTTTTTGTTTTACTCCTATGACTTTTATATTAAAAAACCCAACGGAAATGAATGAAGTTTTTTGTCATTATTATTTTAATATATATATATATCATATATAAAGATTATATAGATATAAATTAATTGTTTATTAAATTTTATGAAGCCTATTTAAAAAAATCATAAAAAAAACTAAAAAAAATTACCTAAGTTTTTTATTTTTATTAAAATAATTTAGGATAAAAACACATTTAAATTTTATACTTAATGTGGTAGATTACTCTACATAGTCAATAATTAAATCAAGTCACACACTCCCATAATTAATTTTTTTTTTTTAAAATTAAAGATATATTTTATTTAAAAGTTTAAATAAAATACAAAAAATCCATAAATTGTTTATATTAAAAAATTTATGGCAATAAATAAATTTAGTTTAAAATAAATAAAAATTTAATAGTAAATTTTTAGTATATTAATAAACTTTAATATAAATTATATTCTAATAATTTATAGAGGACCTGAAATACCTTGTTTACGAATCATTAAAAAGTGCATTAACATAAATACTGCAGTAAGAAGTGGTAATACAAAAGTATGTAAACTGTAAAATCGAGTTAATGTAGATTGACCTACACTCACACTTCCTCTTAATATTTCTACTAATGGCGAGCCTATAACAGGAATAGCTTCAGGTACACCTGTTACAATTTTAACAGCCCAATAACCAATTTGATCCCAAGGTAAAGAGTACCCAGTTACTCCAAATGAAACTGTTAATACTGCTAAAATAACACCAGTAACCCAAGTTAATTCACGAGGTTTTTTAAAACCTCCTGTAAGGTAAACACGAAATATGTGTAAAATCATCATTAAAACCATCATACTCGCAGACCATCTATGAACTGATCTAATTAACCAGCCAAAATTAACTTCAGTCATAATATATTGAACAGATGCAAAAGCTTCAGTAACAGTTGGACGATAATAAAAAGTCATAGCAAATCCAGTTGCTACTTGAACTAAAAAGCAAGTTAAGGTAATACCTCCTAAGCAATAAAATATATTCACATGTGGTGGAACATATTTACTAGTAATATCATCTGCAATTGCTTGAATTTCAAGACGTTCTTCAAACCAATCGTATACTCTATTGAGATAGATAAACTTTTATGTATTTCCTCTCTACAAACCGTAAATGATAATTTTTTTTCATACGGCTTAAACATAAAAAAATATATATATAAATTTTATTTATAAATATAAATTTTTTATTTTTTATCTCAAGTTAGCTTATATTATATTAATTGCTTTTTTGAGCGATCTTCTTCTTAAAAAATAAATAAATTTTTTAAAGATTTTCTTGTTTGAAATTTATTAAAAATAATTAAACTTTAGATTTTTACTATATTCCGATGACTAAAAAAAAAAATTATAATAGGTAAATAATTTTTAAAATCATTTTATGTTTTTAAGTAATAAAAACATTTAAATTTGGTAACGAAATTTAAATAGTAAATTAAAAAAATTAATCATAGTTTAAATAAAAAAAAAATATTTACTAATATTTTAATTAAAATTTATGCTTTAAATATTAAATTAATTAACATTTAATAAAATTAATAATCTTTTTTTAAGATTAACAAATTGCTTTGTATTTTAAATTTCATTTATCTAATCAAGTCGCACACCCATAATCCATAAATCCTTTAATTAATTGATTACACGATTAAACTACCGTTACTAAATAATAATGTTAATAATAACTTAAAAAGGTTCAATAAAAAAGTTTAAACTTTTTTATTGAACCTTTTTAAGTTATTACCAACTTACAGGAACTCCATCTAATAACACTGAAGAATTGTAAAGTTCAAGAATAATAACTAAAAAAACTGCAAATAATCCCATTGCAACACCCATTAATGGTGTTGTGCCCCATCCAGGAGCAACTTTACCATATTCTGAATTAAGTGGTTTTAATATATCTCCTAAACCACTTCTTTTTCCTTTTGTTTTAGGAGTATCATCAATAATTTTTGTAGCCATAAAATTTTATTGCATTAGTTGAGATTTGTTAACTTTGTGTACTATTATATTAATTAAAAATAAACCATTCTTTTGGAACTACTTAAAAATGGAAACTGCAACATTAGTCGCTATATTTATATCGTGTTCACTCGTAAGTTTTACTGGCTATGCTCTATATACAGCTTTTGGGCAACCCTCTAAAGAACTTAGAGATCCTTTTGAAGAGCATGAAGATTAAATTAATTATTACAAACCTTCCCTTTTTATTTTAGGGAAGGTTTGTATTTTTTATTAAAATAAAAAATTATTTTTTTTCTTTAGTTTCAATTTTAGGTGGTTCACGAAAAAAAATAGCAAAAAATATTATTCCTAAAGTACCTACCAATAAAAATGTATAAACCAATGCTTCCATAGATTTTATTATAAGTGAGAAGTATGGAGATAGCTTTCGTACTAATTGAAAACAAATTTTATTTAAAAAAGCTTAGAAAAATACTATAGATAAAAAGAAATATCTATATTGTTTTCTTTTACAAAAAAAGAAAAAAATCTTTATTAAATTAATCTAAACTATTTGTCTCTTAGTAGTAGGGTCTCCTAACTTCTGGAATGCTCCAAATTCTACTTGTGCGTCTAGGTCTGGATCAATACCAGCAAAAACATCTCTAAATAAAGTTCGAGCACCATGCCAAATATGGCCAAAAAAGAAAAGAAGAGCAAATGTAGCATGACCAAAAGTAAACCAACCTCTTGGACTACTACGGAAAACACCATCTGATTTTAAAGTAGCGCGATCAAATTCAAAAATTTCACCTAATTGAGCACGTCTAGCATATTTTTTTACTGTAGCTGGATCACTAAAACTTACTCCGTTAAGTTCACCACCGTAAAATTCAACAGTTACACCAACTTGTTCAACACTATATTTAGACTCTGCTCTTCTGAATGGAACGTCAGCTCTAACAATTCCTTCTTCATCTACTAAAACTACTGGAAAAGTTTCAAAGAAAGTAGGCATACGACGAACAAATAATTCATGTCCGTCTTTATCTTTAAAAACCGCATGACCTAACCATCCAACAGCTATTCCATCTCCGTTATCCATAGCACCTGCTCTAAATAACCCACCTTTAGCTGGATTGTTACCGATGTAATCATAAAAAGCTAATTTTTCTGGAATTTTAGACCAAGCTTCGGATAAACTTAAATTCTCGCTTTTACTAGCACGAATTCGACGATCAATTTCTTGCTGAAAGAATCCTTGATCCCATTGATAACGAGTAGGACCAAATAATTCTACTGGAGTTGCAGCAGAACCATACCACATAGTTCCAGCAACAACAAATGCAGCAAAAAATACAGCCGCAATACTACTAGATAAAACAGTTTCTACATTCCCCATACGCAATCCTTTGTATAATCGCTGAGGAGGGCGAACACTAAGATGGAATAAACCAGCTAGTATACCTAAAATACCGGCTGCAATATGGTGAGAAGCTATCCCTCCTGGAACAAAAGGGTCAAAACCTTCAGCTCCCCAAGCTGGAACAACAGGTTGTACTTTTCCAGTTAATCCATAAGGATCTGAAACCCAAATACCAGGACCAAATAAGCCTGTTACATGGAAAGCTCCAAATGCAAAACAAAGAACTCCAGATAAAAATAAATGAATACCAAAAATTTTAGGTAAGTCTAATGAAGGTTTTCCTGTACGTTCATCACGAAATAATTCTAAATCCCAATATACCCAGTGCCAAATTGCTGCTAAAAATAGTAAACCTGATAATACAATATGTGTTGCAGCTACACCTTCATAACTCCAAATACCTGCATTATTTACAGTTTCACCGGTAATACTCCAACCTCCCCATGATTTGGTTATTCCTAAACGAGTCATAAACGGAATAACAAACATACCTTGTCTCCACATTGGATCAAGAATAGGATCAGAAGGGTCAAAAACAGCTAATTCATATAAAGCCATAGAACCAGCCCAGCCAGAAACTAAAGCGGTATGCATTAAATGTACAGCAATTAAACGACCTGGATCATTTAGTACAACAGTATGAACACGATACCAAGGTAAACCCATGGAAATACCCCTTTCTCAAAGAGAATTAAAGACTATGTAACTTTTTTGCATTAATTAATGACTATACTATAATAAAGTAAAGTTAAATTGCTAATAAAAAGAATTTAAACTTTAATAATTTTTTTTTTCTTTTTAAATTATATATAATATAATTATAAAATTATATAGAAAAATGACGATATTATTAAAAAATATAATATAATCTTCTTAAGAACATTATAAACTAATTTTTTATTTGTTAGCTACTTATTTTTTTTTTAAGTGCCATTTTATATTTATTTTAAATAAAAAAAATGCCTATCGGTGTTCCGAAAGTGCCTTTTAGGCTTCCAGGAGAAGAAGATGCTGTTTGGATCGACGTATAGTGTGTTTCTTAAACATATTTGGTTATATGGAAATTTCCCATCATCTTTTCTAATTAATTTAGATGTTTTTATTTCATTTTAAATTTTATAATTTATAAAATTTAATAGCATGATATGTTTTTTAATAAAAAACATTAAGTAAAAAGATTTAATTATCTTTTCTAGGGTTAGTCAACCAAAAAAATAAAATTTTAAACTTCGTTAAAGATTTAAATTAAATTAAATTTTATAGAGAATAACAAAAAACAAAAATTTTACTTTTATATGTAAGTAAAAATAAACCAATGTTACCGAAGTAGATTATAAACCTAAAGATATTACTAAAAACCATTTGTAAAAAAATAAAAATATAGATTTTAAATTTTTAATAAAAAATTATTTAATAAATATATTAATTATAAAATTGTTTAATAAGTTGTTTATAACTAATAAAAAACGAACTTAAACTATTAAACAAACTAACAGTCATAATATAAAAATATAATTTTTATAATTTAATATTTTTTTAACTGTTTAAGCTGTATTGAGCAAATAAAAAAGCTAGTACAGTTATATAAAAAAATAATTATTAATTTTTATTATAACAATCGACTTTATCGAGAAAGATTACTTTTTTTAGGGCAGCATGTAGATGATGAAATTGCAAATCAACTTATTGGTATCATGATGTACTTAAATGGAGAAGACGAAAATAAAGATATGTATCTATATATCAATTCTCCTGGTGGAGCTGTATTAGCAGGAATATCTGTTTACGATGCTATGCAATTTGTTGTTCCTGATGTTCATACAATTTGTATGGGATTAGCTGCTTCAATGGGATCTTTTATTTTAGCTGGCGGTGAAATTACTAAACGTATAGCGTTACCCCACGCTTTGCGCCAATATTTGCTTTTTTTTGATTAATAAAAAATGTCTACACCTAAATAAATAAAAAAAGGTAATAATAGCATGACATAAAAAGCTTAATACAATCTGTCTATTAAGATAATTTATAATATATATTTTTTTTTTCGATTTATTTTAGTGTTATAAATTATTATTTTCTTTATTTTTTTATTTAATAGAAAATATACAAATAAAAAATGTATTTTTAACTAAAATTAAATTTAGTTATATTAAAAAAAAACTTTGGACTTGTTTTTTAAAACAACAGAACCATAATAGTATTTACTAAAAGAAAAATGGTATATAAATTTAAAATTATAAATAAAAAAAAATAATTTTATTAATTTATTTTAAGAGCTGTATACATTAAAAGATGTATGTACAGTTCATAATAAAAATTTAAATAAATTAGGGTAATGATTCATCAACCTGCTAGTTCTTATTATGATGGACAAGCAGGTGAATGTATTATGGAAGCCGAAGAAGTATTAAAACTTCGCGATTACATTACTAGGGTTTATGTACAAAGAATAGGAAAACCATTATGGGTTATTTCTGAAGATATGGAAAGAGATGTTTTTATGTCAGCACAAGAAGCAAAAACCTATGGTATTGTCGATCTTGTAGCTATAGAAAACACTTAATTTATCTAATAATTATTTTTTTATTTATTTATATATAAAATAGATATTAAATTTACTTTAATAATATTTTTAAAATAAAAAAAAAAATTATATTAAAACTTATGGTTAAATTTAATTTAAACCAATAAATTCTGCATATTATATAATTTTAAATGCCTACTATTCAACAATTAATTCGAAATCGAAGACAACCAATAGAAAATAGAACAAAATCTCCAGCTCTTCGTGGATGCCCTCAACGACGAGGAGTTTGTACTAGAGTGTATGTGCGACTTGTTACGATTAAAATTTTTTAAATTAGAAAAAGTTCGATATAGCAGAAGAACCTTTTTTATTTTTTTATTTTAAATCTATCATTTATTTAATAAATAAATGAAATTTATAATTTTTATTGGTGCAAATCCAATTATTTTAATTGTAAAATAAAAAGCGAATTTTCAATATTGTTTATTTAAATATAAATATATTAAGCGAAAATAAAAAATACAATAAAAAAATAATTATAATAATTGTATTATTGCAAAAACAGATTTATAAAGTCAGCTGCCTAGCAAACTATCATAATAACATATCGTTACTAGATAAAAAGTTTTTAATTTCAATACTTTTTTAATATAGAAAATAAAGCTAATATTTAGAAATTATACAAATTACTAATAACATCTTTAGATTTCAAAAGCTCCGGTATATAGAAAGGGCTTAACTGTTGAAGGAAAAATTATAGAAACAATGGAATCCATTATTTTTTTATTTTAAGGTCCTATTCCTTTATTAGTAAAAAAGTTTTTTAACGTAAAAAATAATGGTTAGGAAAGTTAAAGTAGCAAAAGCCATTAGAATTTTTACTTTCTACACTAGAAAATTTAGTTTTTATCAACAATTAAAAAAAAAATTTTATAGAAATATAAATTTATACATTTTTTTTATTAATGATTAAAAAAATAATAATTAAATAAAAAAATATATATTTTTTTATTTAATTTAATTTTTTACTATTAAAAAAAATAAATTATAGTTTCAATAAAAGTTTATTTTATAAAGAAAATCTTTTTTTTTATTTTTTAATTAAAATCAATAAGTAATTTACGAGAATAGACATCAATGACTAGAGTTAAACGTGGATATGTAGCTCGAAAACGACGAAAAAATATTTTTACGCTTACATCAGGATTTCAAGGAGCTCATTCAAAATTATTTCGAACAGCTAATCAACAAGGAATGCGAGCTTTGGCTTCTTCATATCGAGACAGAAATAGACGAAAAAGAGATCTTCGTCGTTTATGGATTACTCGAATTAATGCAGCAGCACGTAATAATGGAATTTCATATAATAAACTAATTCAAAACTTATATCAAAATCAAATACTTTTAAATCGAAAAATGCTTGCACAAATAGCTTTATTAGACAATAATTGTTTTTCTACAATAATGAAAAAAATTAATGAATAATAAAAAGACTTCTCTGTAACAAATTAAATTGTTCCAGAGAAGTCCAAAACATTAAAAAAAATTAAAGATTTATAAAAATTTTAGCAATAATAAATAATCAAAATAAAATTAAATTAATTTTCATTATTTAAAAAAGGTAATAAAGCTAAAACTCGGGCACGCTTAATAGCAATAGTCATTAAACGTTGTTGTTTTGAAGTTAGTCTATTCATCCGTCTAGATAAAATTTTTCCTTGTTCACTAATAAATCTACGAAGTAAATTGATGTTTTTGTAATCAATAATTTCACCTGATCTTATTGGTGGCAAACGTCTACGAGAAGATCGCTTAGATTTGTTTATAGCTTGTTTCATAAATACTATTTATTTTTTTATTTCTTTGTGAATAGTATGCTTATTACAATAAGAACAATATTTTTTTAATTCTAATCGAGTAGGTGTATTACGACGATTTTTTTGAGTAGTATATCGAGAAACACCTAATTTTTTTTTTTCGTTATTTTGAGTACAATTATCAATACATTCTAAAGTAATTGTTACCCTTACATCTTTATTCTTAGCCATAATATTATTTATTTTGAATATTGAATCTCTAAAATTTATAAAATGTTTTTAAAAAAAATTAGCAATTAAATTTTAATTTTTTAGTGAATCATAATAATAATAATAAAAAACTAAAAAAAATTATTATTATTTATAAATATAAATTTTTTTTTATAAAATTTTTAAAATAGATTATATTTAAAAAATTTATTTAAAAAAAAGGAAGAACTAAAGCATCTGGGAAAAAACGGTTAATTTCTATTAATAAACCAGCTAAAAATCCAAACCATAGAGTCGCTAATACGGGTGCTGTAGAAAGATATGTTTTTACATCTTGCATTGTGATCTCCTTATATATATGTTTATAAAATTATAAATAAACGAATAAAGTGTTTCCTATAACCTTTTTTTTTATATAGCAAAATAATAAACTAAAATTTTAAAGAAAAAAACAAATAAATTAAAATTTTATTTTAATATATAAAATATATGATTTTTTTCTTTAAGTTTGTTTTATTTTAAAAAATATATATAAATAAATTTTTACGAAATAAAATCTTTTTAATAAAATTATTAAAAAAACTATTTTCAAATAGAATAATAAATAAAAAAAAAAGTATAGGCAAAAAGCAATAATTAAGCTACAATTTAAACTAACATAAAATACTAATTAGTAATAGGAGGGATGTAGCGCAGTTTGGTAGCGCGTTTGTTTTGGGTACAAAATGTCGCGGGTTCGAATCCTGTCATCCCTACCTTAAAATATATTTACTCAAAATTTACTTTAAAGTAAAATAATAATTAGAAATTATTTTAAAATTATTTATTTGAATAAATAATTATTATAATGTTAGTTATATTATAATTTTTATTTATTCAAATAAAAGCGCTTTTAGTTCAGTCTGGTAGAACGCAGGTCTCCAAAACCTGATGTCGTAGGTTCAAATCCTACAGGGCGTGATTATGAAAAAAATTTAAAACAAAATATTAGTTAAATTTTTTTAACTATCAGTTAATTAAAGATCTAATTGATCACCGCGTCGATATTGTAAATATGCGGTTACAAATAATCCAGCTAAAGTTATTGGAATTAACCCTAGTACAATTCCAGATAATAACGCTTCAACCATTTTTTTTTTATTTTATTAAAATAATATTTAAGTTAGAAACTAACTAAATTTATTATTAATCTTAAAATTTTTTAAGAAATACAGTGAAATTAATTTGACCTTAAATTTTTTTTTTTTTTTCGAATTTTTTAAATAAGTTGTATTTTATTTAAACCAATAAATAAAACTAAAGCTAAAGTTAAAGCACCAAATAAAAAGCCAAAATAACTAATTATAGTAAGCATAAGAAAAATCCTAATGACAATATAACAATTTTAGTATACACCTTTATAAAACAATTACCTAAATTCTTTATTATTTAAAAATTTTATTAATTAAAATAGTGTAATTATAAGTTCGTTTAATTTTAATAATAATGCTTTTTATATTAATTTCATTATTATTTTTAAAGTATTTGTGTTTTTTCTGCTGTATAAAATTTTTATAAAAAAAGCTTTAAACAAATTATTTATAAATAACTATATTAAAATTTAATATTTTTTATTTCTATAAATATTTAAATTAATTAATTTTAGTTTTAATTTAATTTGCAAAATTATAACAATTTAAATTAGTATAATATTGTAAAAAGTTATTACGTTTTACATAATAAATTAATAATTTAATAAATATTTTATTAAATTAATTAAAAATATAAAAAATTTGACGTTTTTTTATACTTTTTTATTTTATTTGTCTTGCTACGCTAAAACAACCCTAGATATACTTATTTAGTATGCTTCAAAAATACCTTTGGTATTACATTGACAATCTAACGAGAATAAAAAAATTAATAAATTTAAAAAATTAAATTTAATTTTTTATTTAATCTCTACAAATATATATGGAGCGGAGCTAAGCATGTCTGGAAATACAGGAGAGCGCCCTTTTGCTGATATTATTACCAGTATTCGATATTGGGTAATTCACAGCATCACTATCCCATCTTTGTTTATTGCAGGTTGGCTGTTTGTTAGTACAGGTTTGGCTTATGATGTTTTTGGTAGCCCTAGACCAAATGAGTATTTTACAGAAAGCCGACAAGAAGTTCCTTTAATTACTGGCCGTTTTAATTCGCTAGAACAAGTTGATGAATTTACTAGATCCTTTTAGGAGGTACAAATGACTATCGATAGAACTTATCCAATTTTTACAGTTAGGTGGTTGGCCGTTCACGGACTAGCTGTACCTACAGTTTTTTTTCTAGGATCAATATCAGCGATGCAATTTATCCAACGATAAATTCAATGATAAAGTTTATTTAAAATGTAAAGCTATGACACAACCAAATCCAAACAAACAAAGTGTAGAATTAAATCGTACTAGCCTCTATTGGGGTTTATTACTTATTTTTGTATTAGCTGTTTTATTTTCTAATTATTTCTTTAATTAGTTAAAATAGAAATTTCTTTACCTTATTTGGAACAAATTTTCAATTTTCAATATTTATGACTGTATCTTTGTTTAAGTTCTAACTAACTAATAAAATTGAAAAGGGAGTATAAAATAAATGGCAAATACCACCGGAAGAATTCCTTTATGGCTAATAGGTACTGTAGCAGGTATTCTTGTAATTGGTTTAGTAGGTATCTTTTTTTATGGATCATACTCTGGATTAGGATCATCTTTATAATACTTAAAAATTTAAGTATATATAAAAAAATTCTGAATTAAACAAATAAAATAAAACGAAAAAAAAAAAATAAAAAATTAATTGAAAAGATATTATGAAACTTTATATACTAAAGTTTCATAATATCTTTTCAATTAATAAAAAAACAAATAATGTTTTTAACATTATTTAAATAAATAAATAAAAAAGTATAAAAAGTAAATTAAAATAATTAAAAAAAAAACTTAATCAATTTAAATTTTTAAAATGTAAATAAAATAAAAAAAAATTTGTTTCTCAAATCGTGCCATTTTAAAAAGTTTAATAGAAAATTCTAATAAATTTTCACGATACGCAAGATGAGCCATTTTTATATATAATTCATCAGCTTTCCATTTTTTATAAGCTAAGAATAATTTAAAAATTAAATACAAAAAATATTTTTTTGGTAATTGTTTATTAATTTTATTAAAAAAACAAATAATATTTTTTCCTTTAAAATAATTTTTTTTTTTAATTTTGGTTTGAAAATATTTTGAAAAAAATAATGATATTTCGAATAATTCTTTTGTTTTATTAGTATATATATATTGATTATATTTATTTTTTTTAGAAACTTTTTTTTGATATAAATAATAATTATTTTTATATAAAAAATAAGTTTGATTATTAATATATTTTTCAATATCAATTTTTTTTTCTAATTGAGAATATGTTATTAATTTTAATTTTTTTTTTTCTACACTTTCTAAAAAAAAAAAATTATTACTATAATACATGTTTTTAAAATATGTATAAAGAATTTCTTCCCATTTAGTTAATTGTAATATATTCTTTAATCCTTGTTGAGTTATTTTTTTTAAACAATTTAAATTTAGTGTATATCCACAATAATTTAAAATTTCTTTTAATGAAGGAAAAAGATAATAATACTCAAAATATTCAATTTTTAAAGAAATTATTATCATATTATATAAACATAAAAAACCTAAATTGAATTTCATTATAATGATAAGCCGTAATAGAAAAAGTTTCTATTAATCAAACGCTTTTATTTTATTTTTTTTTATTTAAAAATTAAAAATTCATTTCTGCTAATTGAACTTTTTCAAATTGTTTCTTTTTAAGTACTAAGAAAATTTGTGCTAATGTAACAGAAACAAAGAATACTAAAAGACCTTGAACACGTAATGGATCTTGAAGTACTATTTCTGCATCACCTTGACCAAAACCACCCACATTAGGATTATTTGTTAAAGGCTGATCTGCTTTAAGTAATTCACCTTCTGAAATAATAAGTTCTGGACCTGCTGGTACAGTATCAATAACTTGACGTCCATCTTGAGTATCAATAGTTATTTCATAACCACCCTTTTCTTTACGTAAAATTTTACTTACTGTACCTGTAGCTGATGCATTATAAACAGTATTATTACTTTTACTTCCATCAGGATAAATTTGACCTCTACCTCGATTAGCTCCTAAATATATTGGATATTTTAAAAAATTAGCTTCTTTGTTAACGGCAGGATCTGGTGAAAGAATAGGAAAAACAATTTCACTATATTTTTTACCAGGAACAGGACCTATTACAAGAATATTTTTTTTATCAGAACTATAAGGTTGAAAATAAAGATTACCTATTTTTTCTTTCATTTCAGGAGGAATACGATCTTCAGGCGCTAATTCAAATCCTTTTGGTAAAATAAGAACAGCTCCTACGTTTAATCCTCCTTTTTTACCATTAGCAAGAACTTGTTTTACTTGAGTATCATAAGGAATTTTAACAACAGCTTCAAATACAGTATCTGGTAGCACAGATTGAGGAACTTCAATATCCACTGGTTTTTTAGCTAAATGACAATTAGCACATACAATACGGCCGGTAGCTTCGCGCGGATCTTCATATGCCTGTTGTGCAAAAATTGGATATGCTTCGGAAATAGACGGCCAAGCTATTATTTTCATTAGGATTACAATCGAAATCGATCGAATCATACACTTTTTGATCCAATAACTAATATTTCTGTTTTGCATAGTTCAATTATTCGTTTTAAAAAAATTCATGAGTAGGATATTTAGCTATACTAATAATCCGTATTTACAACTCTGCCCATTATAATAATAATGAATATAATAAATCAAAAGCATTCTACTCTACATTAGTAACTTCTAAATTGAAAAAACTAATTTGTAATTAAATTTAAAAAAAATTTATTTTTTATTCATTCATTGTATGATACGTTGCCACAATAGACGGAGATATACGGTTTAAATGACGAAAAATCCAGTATTTAAAAACAGTATCTAAAATAACTGGAAAAGTTGAAACAAAACAAGATATTATATGTTTATTATGAGCAAACCCCAAATGTTCTAAAAAAGAACCTATAACTATTTCCCAACCGTGAGGTGAATGAAATCCAATACATAAATCTGTTAATAAAAGAATAGAAAAAGCTTTCATTGTATCACTTAAACTATAAAATAGTTCTTGAATCCAAGAATTTAAAATAGCTAATCTTTGTTTACCTAAAATAAAAACAGCACTTAGAGTAATAAAATAAACAATATCGGTTAATAAATGTAAAAGAGTATTTAAACTGTTTTCATTATATATTTTTACTAATTGAATTGTTTTTTGATGAATTTCTACATTAAGATCTTGTGATTGCTGTTCTTTTAAAGAATTTAACATTATTTTATCTAACCAAACAAGTTCTTCTATTTGCTGAAGTCGTTTTAACGCTAATTCTTCTTGAAATGAATTAAGAAAAATTTGATATTGATAAGTATTCCACCAATTTTTAAGCCAAGGTTCTAAAAACCAAATTTTTAACAAGTTGGAAAATCCCCAAGGAATAACAAGTAAAAATAACATGTATTGTAAAGAAGCTAAAGCTTGATATCGCGCTATTTGGAAATCTTGAAGAACTAATGAAGTGGATTGTCCTGTTAATTCTGTCTTAAAACCGGATAATGTACGCGTGATTGAACGAGGTACAAGACCTATTGATTCATAAGCAGCTGTAGTTATATTATTTTTTTTTAAATCAACAAAATTTAAAGAAGTTTCGACAGTTGTTTTTTTTTCTTTTGAAAAAAAAGAAAAAGAATAATAATATTTCCACATATCCAAATCATTTAAACTAGCTTCAATCCAAGCTAATTTTTTATTCATTTGTTTAATTTCTTTTAAATCTTGTTTTATTAAATTATTTGAAATAGAATTTGAAAAAAAAGAATTAAAAAAATTTGATATGATTAAGACAAAAGTTTTTATAAAATTAAAAAAAAATAAACTAATTCTATATTCTAAAAGACTCCAATAGATTATAAATACACAATTATTTAAATTTGTATTTATATATAACATTATTGCTTGCCAAGATCGTCTTGAAGATGAAATAATATTTTTATTATAAAAAATATAATTCTTTTTTATATGCTGTATTTTTTTGCTTGCTCTATATGCTTTTTCTAAAGAACGATATGGAGTTTTTAATAACCAAGAATAAAATTGTGCCCAATAAAATTTCATAGATACTACTTAAATTTTATTAAAAAATAATAGAAAGTTTTTTCCTTTATATAAAAATTCTAACTTTTAAATTTTTTTTTATTTTATTAAAGTCCTTCTATAGATACACGTAAAAATCGGGCCAATTCTGCTGCTTTTTCTTCTATTTCTCCTAAAGTTAAATTTTCTCTAATCCGTGTTAAAGGAATATCTTGTTGACCTTTTATTTTCATATAAAGAGTACGTCTAGGATAAATACCTTCTTGAACTTCCATGCGTATTCCTTGGATGTCTTTCATAAAAAAATTAATACAAATTCGACGATTTTCTCCAGGAAATCCCCAACGAAATAAAGACACTATTTTTTTTTTTTTATCAAATTTATTATAACCACTGCCTACATTCCAAAAAATGGTACACCACAAATAAAAACTAAGAAATAAACCAGCAATCCCATAAAAACACATTACAACTCCTTGAGGAACAAAAAGAATTTGTTGGGATGATAAAAAAGGTATTAAATCTTTACCAAAATAACTTGAAATTCCTACGAAAAAAAACCCAAGCGCACCAAATAAAAGAATAACTGCCCAACAAAAATTACTGATTCTTCGAGATCCCGTTATAGGCTCTACCCAAAGCCAGTCAGATTCACGATTCATAGTAATATCTCCTAAATTTTACTAAATCAAATAATATAACTAATAAAAAAGTTAAATTCAATTTACAAAATATTAAATTTTAGTTTAATAACTTTAAAAAAATAAAATTAAATAAAAAATAAAAAGTTTTATTTTGTATAATAATTTTATTTATATTTGTAACTAAAATTTATATATTTATATAAATATATAAATTTTAGTTACAAATATAAATATACTTTTTATTTTTAAATTTAATAAATAAAAAAATAAAAAAATAATATAAAAATTTTATTACACAATAAATAAAATTTTTATATTATTTCATCTTGTTCAATATATATAAATAAAGAAGCCATTGTAATTACTGGAAAAACTAAGCCGATTAAAGGCACAAAAATCGAAGGTAAATAAGAAGCTGTCATAAAAAAATTACCTTTAATAATATTATTTATAGAAAAAATAGTTATAAAAAAATAAGAAAATTAATTATACCGTTTTTCCAAAAAAGATGTTAATTTATTTTTCTATAATTAGTTAAAAGTTATTTAATATAAATTAGTTAACTTAAGATTAAATAAAATATAAAAAAATTTAATATATTTTTAAATAAAATTATATTAATAAAAAAAATTTACCATCTCTATAAAAATTATAACATTTAAAAAGAATAAAAAAAATTTAATTAAAAAATTTTATTAAAAAAGAACTAAATCCATAAAATATAATTAATTTATTAAAATAAATAATTATTAGATTCTTTATAAGAACCTAAACCATATAATTCAAATATTTCACCTAAAACTCCTTTTAAAAAAGTACGGGGAACAATTAAATCTAATAACCCCGAATAAAATAAAGATTCAGCTACTTGAAAACCATCAGGTATTTTTTGACGTAAGGTTTGTTCAATTACTCGTTTCCCTGCGAATGCAATATAAGCTTTAGGTTCAGCAATAATAATATCTCCTAACATACCGAAACTAGCAGTAACTCCACCGGTTGTAGGATATGTAAGAATAGCAATATAAAATAATTTTTTTCTAACTTGATAAAACTGTAAAAGAGATGTTATTTTAGCCATTTGCATTAAACTTAATGTTCCCTCTTGCATACGTGCTCCACCAGAAGAACATACAATAATTAACGGTAAAGATTCTTTAAAAGCATATTCAATAAGACGAGTAATTTTTTCACCTACTACAGAACCCATACTACCACCCATAAATTGAAAATCCATAACTCCAAGAGCAACTAAATTTTTATTTAATTTTCCTATACCTGTTTGAATAGCATCAGTTAAACCTGTTCTTTTTTGATAAAAAATAATACGATTTTTATAAGAATCTTCATCAGAAAATTTTAGAACATCTCGAGCAACCATATCTTCATACATAGGTTGCCAAGTTCCATGATCAATTAAAAGTTCAATTCTTTCTATACTGCTCATTTGTAAATGGTATCCGCATTCTTCACAAATACGCTTATTTTGCTTTAAAAATCTAACATAAAGCATATTTTCACAACTATCACATCGAGTCCATAATCCTTTGGTAGTATCAATTTTAATATATTTATCTCTTTCTCGTTCACTAAGAATGTAACCTTTAGTCGCTTTTTCAATAAATGCCCCAATTAACCCACCAAATCGACGTTTGTCTTCAAACCAATTCATTAAAGACATAAATATCTCCTTAATTTTTTTATTTAATTTTTCTATATTAATAATTAATACTTTTTAAAAATTCATAATATTTTTTTTTCAATAATCTAAATCTTATAATCTTTTTTAATTAGAAAATTATATAATTTTCTAATTAAAAAATAAAAAATATTTAAATGGTTTAGAAGGGACTCGAACCCTTGACTTTATGATTCGGAACCATACGCTCTAATCCACTGAGCTACAAAACCTAAAAAACCTTTTATATATGATTAAAAAAATTAAAACTTTTAAATATATTAAATTAATAATAAGTAGAAAAGAATATGTATTCTTTTCTACTCATTATTAATTTATTTTTTTGCTAAATTAAGCAAGTTAGTTTAAAAAAACTAAAATTAAATTATAAAGTATCAATTGTTTCAAACTCAAATTTAATTTCTTTCCAAACTTCACAAGCAGCAGCTAATTCAGGACTCCATTTAGTAGCTTCACGAATAACTTCATTTCCTTCGCGAGCAAGGTCACGTCCTTCGTTACGAGCTTGTACACAAGCTTCTAAAGCAACCCTGTTAGCAACTGCACCAGGTGCGTTACCCCAAGGGTGACCTAAAGTTCCACCACCAAATTGTAATACAGAGTCATCTCCGAAGATTTCAGTTAACGCAGGCATGTGCCAAACGTGAATACCACCGGAAGCTACTGGTAGAACACCTGGTAAAGAAACCCAGTCTTGAGTAAAGTAGATACCACGACTTCTGTCTTTTTCAATGTAGTCATCACGAAGTAAGTCAACAAACCCTAGAGTTACTTCACGTTCCCCTTCAAGTTTACCTACTACAGTACCTGCGTGAATGTGGTCACCACCAGATAAACGTAATGCTTTAGCTAATACACGGAAGTGCATACCGTGGTTTTTTTGACGGTCAATAACTGCGTGCATTGCACGGTGAATGTGAAGAAGTAAACCGTTGTCACGGCAGTAGTGAGCCAAGCTAGTGTTTGCAGTAAAACCACCAGTTAAGTAGTCATGCATGATAATAGGTACACCTAATTCTCTAGCAAATTCAGCTCTTTTCATCATTTCTTCACAAGTACCTGCAGTAGCATTTAGATAGTGACCTTTAATTTCACCTGTTTCAGCTTGAGATTTGTAAATAGCTTCTGCGATAAATAAGAAACGGTCTCTCCAACGCATGAAAGGTTGAGAGTTTACGTTTTCATCATCTTTAGTGAAATCAAGTCCACCACGAAGACACTCGTATACAGCTCTACCGTAGTTTTTAGCAGATAAACCTAATTTTGGTTTAATAGTACATCCTAATAATGGACGACCATATTTGTTTAATTTATCTCTTTCAACTTGAATACCGTGAGGTGGGCCTTGGAAAGTTTTGGTGTAAGATGGAGGAATACGTAAATCTTCTAGACGTAAAGCTCTTAAAGCTTTAAATCCAAAAACGTTACCAACAATAGAAGTAAATAAGTTAGTAACAGAACCTTCTTCAAATAAATCTAGTGGATAAGCAACATAAGCAATAAATTGATTTTCTTCTCCAGCAACTGGTTCAATTCCATAGCAACGACCTTTGTAACGGTCAAGACTAGTAAGTCCATCAGTCCAAACAGTAGTCCATGTACCAGTAGAAGATTCTGCAGCTACAGCAGCTCCTGCTTCTTCAGGTGGTACACCTGGCTGAGGAGTCATACGAAATGCTGCTAGAATGTCAGTATCTTTAGTTTGATAATCTGGAGTGTAATAAGTTAATCGGTAATCTTTAACACCAGCTTTAAATCCAACACCTGCCTTAGTCTCCGTTTGTGGTGACATAAATCCCTCCCTACAACTCAATTAATAACTCTTGAAAAGATGAGGTCTACTCGACAAATAAGATTTTTTTATTTTTATAAAAAAACTTAATTGATATTTAATTTTGTCTAGTTTTAGACAAAGTAATTTTTTTTATAACAAAACAGTATTATTGTATATTATTTTCTACATTTGATGCAACTCAGATTATTTTTTAATAATTTTTGTTAAATATTAATCTAAAAATCTTTTAAATATTAAACTAATTATTAAATAAATTTAATTAAATTTAATTCTAAAAGGTTACCAAACAATAAAAAAGAAAGTATAATAAAGTCAAATCTTTTTTTTTATTAAAAGACTTTTTTTAAGAACTACAATTTTTTGTTATTTTGTTTAATTATAAATATATTTATATAACATATAATTATGTTATATATCAATATAATAATAAATTTAATTTAAAATAACCAAGTACTTTTATTTTCTAATTAACTAAAATTACCAATTGATCGAAATGAGTCTAACTAACAGTAAACTTTTTTCAATTTCAATTTAATTACAATTCAAATTTATATTATTTTTTCAATTTCAATTTATTTATGAAAACTGATTCCCGTACTTTTGGAGCTTCAACAGTTATAACTAAAACTCAAAATATAGGACGTATTAGTCAAATTATTGGTCCTGTATTAGATGTAACTTTTTCTCCTGGTAAAATGCCTAATATCTATAATTCTTTAATAGTTAAAGGTCAAAATACTGCAGGTCAAGAAATTAACGTTACATGTGAAGTACAACAATTATTAGGAAATAATAAAGTTCGAGCTGTAGCGATGAGTGCGACAGATGGTTTAATGAGAGGGATGGATGTTGTTGATACAGGAGCCGCTTTAAGTGTTCCTGTTGGTGAAGCTACTCTTGGACGTATTTTTAACGTTTTAGGAGAACCTGTGGATAACTTGGGTCCTGTAGATGCTACTACAACTTTTCCTATTCATAGATCTGCTCCTGCTTTTACACAATTAGATACAAAATTGTCTATTTTTGAAACAGGGATTAAAGTAGTAGATCTTTTAGCTCCATATCGACGTGGTGGAAAAATTGGATTATTTGGCGGAGCTGGGGTAGGTAAAACCGTACTTATTATGGAATTAATTAATAATATTGCTAAAGCACACGGTGGTGTATCTGTATTCGGTGGAGTAGGAGAACGTACTCGTGAAGGAAATGACCTTTACATGGAAATGAAAGAATCCAAAGTTATTAATGAAGAAAATATTTCAGAATCAAAAGTAGCACTAGTTTATGGTCAAATGAATGAGCCACCTGGGGCTCGTATGAGAGTAGGTTTAACTGCTTTAACAATGGCTGAATATTTTAGAGATGTTAATAAACAAGATGTACTTTTATTTATTGATAATATTTTCCGTTTTGTTCAAGCCGGTTCAGAAGTTTCTGCTTTATTAGGTAGAATGCCATCTGCTGTAGGTTATCAACCAACATTAAGTACAGAAATGGGTACTTTACAAGAAAGAATTACTTCAACAAAAGAAGGTTCTATTACGTCAATTCAAGCTGTTTATGTACCTGCAGATGACTTAACTGACCCAGCTCCTGCTACAACTTTTGCACACTTAGATGCAACTACTGTATTATCCCGAGGACTGGCAGCAAAAGGTATTTATCCAGCAGTAGATCCTTTAGACTCAACTTCAACTATGCTTCAACCTTGGATTGTAGGTGAAGAGCATTATGAAACTGCTCAAGGAGTAAAAGAAACATTACAGCGCTATAAAGAATTACAAGATATTATTGCTATTCTTGGTCTTGATGAATTATCAGAAGAAGACCGATTAACTGTAGCAAGAGCACGAAAAATTGAACGTTTCTTATCTCAGCCATTTTTTGTAGCAGAAGTCTTTACAGGTTCTCCAGGCAAATATGTTAGTTTAGTTGAAACTATTAAAGGTTTTCAAATGATTCTTTCTGGAGAATTAGACTCTTTCCCTGAGCAAGCTTTTTATTTAGTTGGTAATATTGATGAGGCTACTGCAAAAGCTGCAAATCTACAAATGGAGAACTAAAAAATGAATTCAACTTTTCGTCTTCGAGTTATAGCTCCAGATCGTCTAATTTGGGATAGTAAAGCCGAAGAAATTATTTTAACTACAAATACTGGTAAGGTTGGTATATTACCTAATCATGCTCCACTATTAACAGGTTTAGATATAGGTATTTTGAAAATAAGAACTACTGAATCATGGTCTGTTGTAGCAGTAATGGGTGGTTTTGCTATGATACATGATAATGACATAACAATATTAGTAAATGAAGCAGAAAATGCAAAAGAAATAAATTTGCAAGAAGCTCAAGAAACTTTTCAATTGGCTCAAAGTAAAGTATCGCAAGCAGATGGGCGAAAACAAACTATTGAAGCTAATTTAAATTTAAAAAGAGCAAAAGCTCGTTTAGAAGCTATTGAAGAAGGTATTAAAGAAGGTACTGCAAATTAAAAAAGCACAACAATAAATGAACTTAATAGAATAGCTTTAAGCTATTCTATTAAGTTCATTTATTGTTGTGCTTTTTTAACTTATTAATTACCTACTATTGGATTTGAACCAATGACTCCCGCCGTATGAAAGCGACACTCTAAACCACTGAGTTAAGTAGGCTAACAGTATTTTAGCTATTCTTTAGTATATAAGCAATATTTTTAATAACAAAAAAAATATATATATGTAAAAAACAAAAATTTTTTTTTTATTTAAAAAAGAATCTTGACAAAAAAAAAGAAATGATGTTAATATCGCTTTGATTAAAAATAATAACAAGGGCTATAGCTCAGCGGTAGAGCACCTCGTTTACACGTGCGCCAATGCTTTTAAAAAACCTATTGGAGTTTCCAATTCACAATAAATTTTATTATGTGAAATAATTTTGTCTTACTTTTTTTATTCTTAATAAATAAAAAAGAACAATAGCATGACAAAAACCTAAATTTAAATTTATTATAAATTTAAATTCTATTTTAGCTGATTGATATGGTAAAATTTGAACTTATTCAATGCTAAGCATTATGAGGATGATACGAGGACCTCGAGATATTCTATTTTTTACTTTAAGAATTTTAAGGTGTATAAAGTTCTAAAACTAGAAAGTACTAGAAATTCATTTTGAGTAAATCTATGCTAAATTAAGCAAACCTATGTCAACAGTAATCTTTTTTAAAAAACTTTGGGATTGCTTTAATATTTAAGCACACGGAGCTATTTTAATATTTTAATAAAAAAAGAATAGCAAATTAACTAAATTATTCATTAGTTAATTAAGAGCCCAATGCAAAAAAAATGCATGTTGGGTTCAAAAAAATAGTTAAAACTAAATTAAAAACAAACTATTTTACCGAGATTGTCTACGGTTCGATCCCGTATAGCCCTAAATTTATTAAAAAAATATTTAATATTTAAAATGTTAAATTTTTTGATTTCCATTATTATTATTTTTATATTAAGTTAGCTATTAATTTTTAATTTGTGTATATATATATATAAATATAGATAAAAAATATTCAATTAATTAATTTTTAATTAATTTTTTTATCTATTAAAAAATTTTGTTGTTTTGTGATTTTATAGGAGTATATTAATGTTTTTATTACCTAAATACAATTCTTTTTTTATTTTTTTATTATTAGCTAGTGTTATTCCTATATTAGCTTTTTCTATTTCTAAGTTTTTAGCACCTAATAATACTCAAGGGCCTGAAAAACTTACTAGTTATGAATCAGGAATAGAACCAATGGGTGATGCTTGGATTCAATTTCAAATTCGCTATTATATGTTCGCGTTAATTTTTGTTATTTTTGATGTAGAAACAGTTTTCTTATATCCATGGGCCATGAGTTTTAATGATTTAGGCTTATCTGCATTTATTGAAGCTTTAGTTTTTGTATTTATTCTAATTATTGGTTTAGTTTATGCATGGCGAAAAGGAGCACTAGAATGGTCTTAAATTCTAATTATAATAATTATCAAAATAAAATTACTAATTCTATGAAGCCACTTATAAATTCAGTAAATCCGGCTTTTTCTAATCAAGAAAATCCAAATTCAGTTATTTTAACTACTTTTAATGATTTTACAAATTGGGCTAGACTTTCTAGTTTATGGCCACTTCTTTATGGTACCAGTTGTTGCTTTATTGAATTTGCTTCATTAATTGGTTCACGATTTGATTTCGATCGTTACGGTTTAGTTCCAAGATCTAGCCCAAGACAAGCAGATCTTATAATAACTGCTGGTACTGTAACAATGAAAATGGCACCATCTTTAGTAAGACTATATGAACAAATGCCTGAACCTAAATATGTAATTGCTATGGGTGCCTGCACTATTACAGGAGGTATGTTTAGTACAGATTCATATAGTACTGTTCGTGGAGTAGATAAATTAATTCCTGTAGATATTTATTTACCAGGTTGTCCGCCAAAACCAGAAGCTATTATAGACGCTATCATAAAACTTCGTAAAAAAATAGCTCAAGAAACTTATAAAGATAAATCAAAGTTTCAACAAGGAAATAGATATTTAACATTAAATCATAAATTTAATTTTGTATCTAATATTAGTACTGGACAATATAATAAACAATTAGATACTACAATTTCTAATTCTCAGTTTAATTTAACTTTAAAAAATAAAAAAAATGAAAATTTAAGTTTTTTATTAAATACTGAGGACAATAAAGAAATTGTTGAAAATAAATCAAAAGATTGAAAAAAAAGCACTTAAATATGTTAAATACTTATACAAATAGTAGTACTAAAATACAAGGGCGTTTATCGGTTTGGTTAGCAAACCATAAACTGCCTCATAGACCTTTAGGCTTTGATTATCAAGGTGTAGAAATTTTACAAATTAGATCAGAAGATTGGCTTTCTATAGCGGTTGCTTTATATATTTATGGCTTTAATTATCTTCGTTCTCAATGCGCATATGATGTAGCACCTGGAGGATTATTAGCAAGTGTATATCATTTTACAAAAATAGAAGATAATGTAGATCAACCTGAAGAAATATGCATAAAAATTTTTGTATCAAGACAAAAACCTAAAATACCTTCTGTTTTTTGGATTTGGAAAAGTGCGGATTTCCAAGAACGTGAATCTTATGATATGCTAGGAATTTCTTATGAAAATCATCCACGTCTTAAACGTATTTTAATGCCTGATACTTGGATCGGTTGGCCTTTACGTAAAGATTATATTGTACCTGATTTTTATGAATTACAAGATGCTTACTAACAAAAAAATAAAAGATAAAAAAAAGATGAAATTTAATAATTTATTTTTTTAATTATTAAATTTCGTAAAAAGCTAATTAATTTAGTATTTTTATTTATACAAAATAAAAATACTATTATTAAATAACATTTAAGACACATAACTAAAAATTTATTTGTGTCTTAAGTGTTAAAAATAAAATAAAAATGCCAAGAACCAGATTTGAACTGGTGACACAAGGATTTTCAGTCCTCTGCTCTACCAACTGAGCTATCCCGGCTTGTTTTACGTGAACATAGTAACATAAATTAAAAGTTTGTGTCAATAAAAAAATAATTTTTAGAAAGTACATTAAATTTTTTTTATTAAATACTTTTGGGGGAAGAGGGACTTGAACCCTCACGGTCACTTAAGCCAACGGATTTTCTTTTTACTACAATTTGAATTGTTGCTAAATTTAACATGTAAAATTGGACTCTCTCTTTACCCTCGCTTTTTAATTTAATTAAATTTTGTATAAATTAAAAAAAAATTATGCGTTAGGATAGCTTCCATTGAGTCTCTGCACCTATCTTATTAAAAATATAGAAGATTTGGCTCAGGATTGCTTATACTTTTTTCAACCTAAGTTTCCCTGAATCTGAAAGCTAGCATTTAATAAGTTTTTTTATTAAAGCTCAAATTATTTTTAAGTCCGTAGCGTCTACCAATTCCGCCATACCCCCCTTTTTTTATTTTAAATAAAAATAAATTATTTTTTATTAAAGTTATTTAGACTAATAATAAAACTTTGTTAAGATAATTTATTATAATCTTTTTTAAGTTTTAAGGCAATACTCTATAATATATATGTAATGTCATTTTTTGTTAAAAAAATAAATGATTTTTGATTATTTTTAATTATTGCATTATATAAAATTTATTGATATAATAGTTTAGTTTTAAAAAATAAACAAAATTATTTAATAATTACTTCTTCAAAAGTAATTATTTATTATTAATTTTTATTAATAAAGCCTGCTTAGCTCAGAGGTAGAGCACCGCACTTGTAATGCGATGGTCATCGGTTCAACTCCGATAGCGGGCTTTTTTTCTTTTTAATGTTAAACCTCAAAATAAACCCAAATAAAAAAAAGCAACAAACTTTTAAAAAGTTTATATATATTTTTATAAAAAATAATAATACTATTTTTTTTTGTTCTATTTCTTATGTTATGATGTTTTTGAATAAAAAAAAATAAATAACTTTTTGACTAAAAAAATTTTATAAATGAAAAAACAAGTTAGTTGAATATTTTTTACTTTTCTTATTAATATTATTTATTATTATTATTATTATTTATTTTTTTATTTGTAAAAATAAGGAGTTTTTATGTCCCGTTATCGAGGACCTCGTGTAAGAATAATACGTCGTTTAGGAGTTTTACCAGGATTAACTAATAAAACACCTCAGTTAAAATCTAGTTCTCCTAATCAATCAGCAGCTAAAAAAATTTCTCAGTATCGTATTCGTTTAGAAGAAAAACAAAAATTACGTTTTCATTACGGAATAACAGAACGACAATTACTTAACTATGTACGTATTGCTAGAAAAGCAAAAGGGTCAACAGGTCAAGTTTTATTACAATTATTGGAAATGCGTTTAGATAATATTGTTTTTCGATTAGGTATGGCCCCTACAATTCCTGGAGCAAGACAATTGGTAAATCACAGACATGTTTTAGTCAATGATTGCATAGTAGATATCCCAAGTTATCGTTGTAAACCTGAGGATTCTATTACTGTAAAAAATAGACAAAAATCTCAAGCTATAATTACTAAAAATATTGATTTTTCTCAAAAAGCAAAAGTACCAAATCATTTAACTTTTGATTCTACACAAAAAAAAGGGTTAGTTAATCAAATATTAGATCGTGAATCAATTGGTTTAAAAATAAATGAATTGTTAGTTGTAGAATATTATTCTCGTCAGGCTTAATTAAAAAAAATATTACTATTTTTTTAGTATTAATTAAATATTTACATAAAAAATTTTAATTTTTTTGTTAGAAAAGGAAAGAGAGGGATTCGAACCCTCGGTAAACGTAAGTCTACATAGCATTTCCAATGCTACGCCTTCGACCACTCGGCCATCTTTCCTAGAGTATCTAGGGGTAATTTTAAGTCATAAGTTTGTAGAATAGCAAGTTTTTTAGTTATTTTTAATTAATAAATTAAAATTTTTTTAAAATATTAAATAGATATATATATATATATATCACATTTAACTAAATTAAATTCATTTATTTCTTTATAAATAACTATTTAAAAAAAACAGTAAAAAAATTTAATGGATTTATTCTCAAACAAAGGGAATAGTAAAAATATTTCAAATTATATTTAAATTATGCCTCGCTCTCAAAAAAATGATAATTTTATTGATAAAACTTTTACAATTGTTGCAGACATTTTACTTCGAATAATTCCAACTACACAAAGGGAAAAAGAAGCTTTTACTTATTATAGAGATGGTGCGATTTGATTTTTAAAACCTAAAAAATTTAATAGGAATTAAAACATAATAAAAATTAATTATATGAAACTTACACTTAGTGAAGGTCCGTTTACAAAAAATAATTCCTTCTGTCGTGTACTCTCGATTGATGTAGCCTTAAATGCTTTAATTTTTTAAAAACTAAGGTATTAAGCAAAAGGTTAAAGCTATAATTTTTATTTATAAGCATACATATTTGGAAAAGCATTACGTGTAGAAATTGACAACACAAAAACTTCGTAAAATTTTGAATAAACTTTATTATTTATTTTAAAATTACTAAAAAAATAGTTAGTAATAAATTTATGGTTAGAAAAACAAAAATCCATCTCATTTGTAACTTGGGTACTCATAAAACCATCGGAGATTGTCAAAAAAGCTAATCCAAAAAAAACAAAGTGTTAAGAACAAAAAAATTTGAAAAATTTTAATTTTATAAAGTTATTAAAATTAAAAAAAAAATTCTAAGAAGGATGGCTAGATATTTTTTAAAGAAAACTAGCCCTTGATAACTTATTATTTATTATATTGGGTAAGACGTTTTTTTAATATTTTCTAAAACTCTATAGATAAATCCCTTTTATAAATTAAACAAGAGAAGCCGTATGAAATGAAAATTTCATGTACGGTTTTGAAACAAAGTTTATTCAGTTTTTTAAAACTATTTAAACGATTGTAACGAATGTCAGCTCAATCTGAAGGAGAATATGCGGAAGCTTTACAAAATTATTATGAAGCTATGCGCTTAGAAATTGACCCTTATGATCGAAGTTATATACTGTATAATATAGGTCTTATTCATACAAGTAATGGAGAACACGCAAAAGCTTTAGAATATTATTTTCAAGCATTAGAACGAAATCCATCTTTACCACAAGCTTTCAATAATATGGCTGTGATCTGTCATTACGTGCGGCTATCAATATACTAGATTTTTTTAGTGAAAACCTACCACAAATTCTAGAAAAGTGGAGACTAATTACATAGAAATCATTAAAAATAGATTTTTATTAGCTGTAATAATTATAAAGTTTTATCATTTTAAATCAAAAAATGAAAAATATTAAAATTAAAAGTCTAAAAACTCTATGGATAATATCATTAAATTTGTCGACAAAGCACCGTAAAGATCAATTACTGAAATTTTGATTTGATACAAAAAAATCTGTTTATTCATAAAAAATCTCTTTTGTAATAAAGTTGATTTAACTAGTTTTTAAACAGCGGTGTAGTCTCAAATCCTAAAGAGAGAAAGTATTTTTGAAAAATTAATCATAAAATACTATAAAAATCTAATAAAAAATAAGATAGTTACTTTAGTAGGAGAAAAGATAAAATAAAAAAACTTTTAATTTTATTTAAAACTTATTTCATTAATTTTTTTACTATTTTTATTTAATAAACAAAATTTTTAATTAAAAATTAAATAAAAATATAGTAAAATTTAATTAATTGAGCTGTATGAGGTAGGAAACTCTCATGTACAGTTCTAAGGGAAGATGCTTCTATCTATCCTAACCGAGGAGAACAAGCTATTCAGCAAGGAGACTCCGAAACTTCTGAAGCTTGGTTTAACCAAGCAGCAGATTATTGGAAACAAGCAATAGCACTGGCACCAAGTAATTATATTGAAGCACAAAATTGGTTAAAAATAACAGACCGTTTGAAATAAAAAAAGAAAAATAATAAGAAAAGAAAAATTTCTATTAATTCAATTAAAAATAGAATTAAATTTGATACGGTCCATTAAGCACCTTAAAGATGTGTCATAATAAATTTGAATACCTGCCCTAGGTAACTTCTGTATTATAGTTGCTCCAGTTTTAAACTGAAAAAAGAGATCAAAAGTTGGATAATCAAATAATAAGTATCTTTTAGAAGTTTACTATTCATTATTGGTGGGTTTTTCCTATGCCTCGTCTGAAGAGAGGAGAACCTCGATGACTATTCGTTCACCGGAACCAGAAGTCAAGATTATGGTAGAAAAAGATCCCGTAAAAACTTCTTTTGAAAAATGGGCTAAACCAGGCCATTTTTCAAGAACTTTAGCTAAGGGTCCTAATACTACAACTTGGATTTGGAACTTACATGCTGATGCTCACGATTTTGACAGTCATACAAATGATTTGGAAGAAATTTCTCGTAAAGTCTTTAGTGCTCATTTTGGTCAATTAGCTGTTATTTTTATTTGGCTAAGTGGTATGTATTTTCATGGGGCTCGTTTTTCAAATTATGAAGCGTGGCTGAGTGATCCTACTCATATTAAACCTAGTGCTCAAGTTGTTTGGCCAATAGTAGGTCAAGAAATTTTGAATGGAGATGTAGGTGGTGGTTTTCAAGGAATACAAATCACCTCTGGTTTTTTTCAACTTTGGCGAGCATCCGGAATAACTAGCGAATTACAGCTTTATACTACTGCAATAGGTGGATTAGTTTTTGCAGCTTTAATGCTTTTTGCTGGATGGTTTCACTACCATAAGGCAGCCCCTAAATTAGCTTGGTTTCAAAATGTAGAATCTATGTTAAACCACCATTTAGCTGGGCTATTAGGTTTAGGATCATTATCTTGGGCAGGACACCAAGTACATGTTTCTTTACCTATTAATCGACTTTTAGATGCCGGAGTAGATCCTAAAGAAATACCGCTTCCTCATGAATTTATTTTAAATCGTGATCTTTTAGCTCAACTTTACCCAAGCTTTTCTAAAGGATTAACTCCATTTTTTACTTTAAATTGGTCAGAATATTCAGACTTTTTAACGTTTCGTGGAGGATTGAATCCAGTTACAGGAGGTTTATGGCTAACTGATACAGCACACCATCATTTAGCTATTGCAGTTCTTTTTCTGGTTGCTGGTCATATGTATAGAACTAATTTTGGTATTGGTCATAGCATGAAAGAAATTTTAGAAGCTCATAAAGGTCCTTTTACAGGCGAAGGTCATAAAGGCTTATATGAAATTTTAACTACTTCCTGGCATGCCCAATTAGCTATTAACTTAGCTATGCTAGGTTCTTTAACTATTATCGTAGCTCATCATATGTATGCTATGCCTCCTTATCCATATTTAGCTACTGACTACGCTACTCAACTTTCTTTATTCACACATCATATGTGGATTGGTGGTTTTCTTGTAGTTGGAGCTGCAGCACATGCAGCTATTTTTATGGTAAGAGATTATGATCCAACAACTCAATACAATAACTTATTAGATCGTGTTTTACGACACCGTGATGCAATCATCTCACACCTTAATTGGGTTTGTATCTTTTTAGGTTTTCATAGTTTTGGTTTATATATTCATAACGATACAATGAGTGCGTTAGGCCGTCCTCAAGATATGTTTTCAGATACTGCAATACAATTACAACCTGTATTTGCTCAATGGATTCAAAATACTCATGCTTTAGCACCTAGTTTAACAGCTCCTAATGCAACAGCGAGTACTAGTTTAACTTGGGGTGGTGGTGACTTAGTTGCAGTAGGTGGTAAAGTAGCTTTATTACCAATTCCATTAGGAACTGCAGACTTTTTAGTACATCATATCCATGCTTTTACTATTCATGTAACAGTCTTAATTTTACTAAAAGGTGTTTTATTTGCACGTAGCTCTCGTCTAATTCCTGATAAAGCTAATCTTGGTTTTAGATTCCCATGTGATGGACCTGGAAGAGGCGGAACATGTCAAGTATCTGCTTGGGACCACGTTTTCTTAGGTTTATTTTGGATGTACAATTCAATTTCAGTAGTAATTTTTCATTTTAGTTGGAAAATGCAATCTGATGTATGGGGTACTATTAGTGATCAAGGCGTTGTTACTCATATTACAGGAGGAAACTTCGCACAAAGTTCAACTACAATTAATGGATGGCTTCGTGATTTCTTATGGGCACAAGCATCTCAAGTAATTCAATCTTACGGTTCCTCATTATCAGCCTATGGTCTTTTATTTTTAGGCGCACACTTTGTTTGGGCATTTAGTTTAATGTTCTTATTTAGTGGTCGAGGATATTGGCAAGAACTTATTGAGTCTATTGTTTGGGCTCACAATAAATTAAAAGTTGCCCCTGCTATTCAGCCTAGAGCCTTAAGTATTGTACAAGGCCGTGCTGTAGGAGTAGCTCATTACCTTCTGGGTGGGATTGCCACAACATGGGCATTCTTCCTAGCGAGAATTATTTCAGTAGGATAATGGCTAGGAGGATTTGAAAAGCATTATGGCATCAAGATTTCCAAAATTCAGCCAGGGCCTATCTCAAGACCCAACTACTCGTCGTATTTGGTTCGGTATTGCTACCGCGCATGACTTTGAAAGTCATGATGATATGACTGAAGAACGTCTTTATCAAAAAATTTTCGCTTCTCACTTTGGTCAGTTAGCAATAATTTTTTTATGGACCTCTGGTAATTTATTTCATGTAGCTTGGCAAGGTAATTTCGAAGCGTGGGTACAAGATCCTTTACATGTAAGACCAATTGCACATGCTATTTGGGACCCACATTTTGGTCAACCTGCAGTAGAAGCGTATACTCGAGGCGGAGCTTCAGGTCCAGTTAATATAGCTTATTCTGGAGTATATCAATGGTGGTATACAATTGGTTTGCGTACGAATCAAGATCTTTATAGTGGATCTCTTTTTCTATTATTTGTTTCGGCTCTTTTTTTAATCGCAGGTTGGTTACATTTACAACCAAAATGGAAACCAAGTGTTTCCTGGTTTAAAAATGCCGAATCTCGTCTTAATCACCATTTATCTGGTCTTTTTGGAGTTAGTTCTTTAGCATGGACAGGACACTTAGTTCATGTAGCTATTCCTGAATCTAGAGGTGAACATGTAAGATGGAATAATTTATTAACAGCATTACCACATCCTCAAGGTTTAGGACCTTTTTTTGCAGGACAATGGAATGTTTATGCTCAAAATCCGGATTCAAATAGTCATTTATTTGGTACTTCTGAAGGAGCAGGTACTGCAATTTTAACTTTTCTTGGTGGATTTCACCCACAAACACAAAGTTTATGGTTGACTGATATGGCTCATCACCATTTAGCTATCGCAGTTATTTTTATTATAGCTGGTCACATGTATAGAACTAATTTTGGTATTGGTCATAGCATGAAAGAAATTTTAGAAGCACATACCCCTCCAGGAGGTCGTTTAGGCCGTGGGCATAAAGGTCTGTATGATACAATTAATAATTCCCTTCATTTCCAATTAGGTCTTGCTTTAGCTTCTTTAGGTGTTATTACTTCTTTAGTAGCTCAACATATGTATTCTTTACCTCCATATGCATTTTTAGCACAAGATTTCACAACTCAAGCTGCATTATACACTCATCATCAATACATCGCTGGATTTATTATGACAGGTGCATTTGCTCATGGAGCTATTTTCTTTATAAGAGATTATAATCCAGAACAAAATAAAGATAATGTATTAGCAAGAATGCTAGAACATAAAGAAGCAATTATTTCACATTTAAGTTGGGCTAGTTTATTTTTAGGCTTTCACACTTTAGGGCTTTATGTTCATAATGATGTTATGCTTGCTTTTGGTACTCCAGAAAAACAAATTTTAATTGAGCCTGTATTTGCTCAATGGATTCAAGCTGCTCATGGTAAGGCTTTATATGGTTTTGATGTTCTTTTATCATCTGCAGATAGCCCAGCTTTTAATGCTGGTCAAACTATATGGTTACCTGGTTGGTTAGATGCTATTAACAATAATAGTAATTCTTTATTCTTAACTATTGGTCCTGGAGATTTCTTAGTTCACCACGCTATTGCTTTAGGTTTACATACAACTACTTTAATTTTAGTTAAAGGTGCTTTAGATGCTCGTGGTTCTAAATTAATGCCAGACAAAAAAGAATTTGGTTATAGCTTTCCTTGTGATGGTCCAGGACGAGGTGGTACTTGTGATATTTCCGCTTGGGATGCTTTTTATTTAGCAGTTTTTTGGATGCTAAATACTATAGGATGGGTTACTTTTTATTGGCATTGGAAACATATTACTTTATGGCAAGGAAATGTAGCTCAATTTAATGAATCTTCTACATATTTAATGGGATGGTTAAGAGACTATTTATGGTTAAACTCTTCACAACTTATTAATGGATATAATCCTTTTGGTATGAATAGTTTATCTGTATGGGCTTGGATGTTCTTATTTGGACATCTTGTTTGGGCTACTGGTTTTATGTTTTTAATTTCTTGGCGTGGATATTGGCAAGAGCTTATTGAAACATTAGCTTGGGCTCATGAACGTACACCTTTAGCTAATTTAGTTCGTTGGAAAGATAAACCTGTAGCTCTTTCTATCGTTCAAGCACGATTAGTTGGGTTAGCTCATTTCTCAGTTGGTTATATATTTACTTATGCAGCATTCTTAATTGCGTCTACATCAGGTAAATTTGGCTAATAATAATTTTTCTTTAATTAAATAAAAAAGTAAAACTAAGATAAATTTTTGGATTAAACTCCAAAAATTTATCTTAGTTTTATTTACTATAAAAACAATATAAAAAAAAAAAATGAAATAAAAAAATTTATTTAAAATATAATTAATTTCATTTTTTAACTAAAACAAATATTTTAATCATAAAAAAATCACGGCAAAAAAAAGTCTTATTGAAAGAGAAAAAAAAAGACAAAAATTAGAAAAAAAATATCAAAATTTTCGTCAATCTATAAAGAAACAAATTAAGGAAACTTCCTCCTTAGATGAAAAATGGGAATTTCAAAAACAATTACAAGCTTTACCACGTAATAGCGCACCTACAAGACTTCACCGTCGTTGTTTTTTAACCGGAAGACCTAGAGCGAATTATCGTGATTTTGGCTTATCTAGGCATGTATTACGAGAAATGGCTCATGCATGTTTTTTACCTGGAGTAACTAAATCTAGTTGGTAAAAAACTTTTAATAATAAGAAAAAAATACAAATAAAAAACCCCCGAATTGTATAACTACAGAAGGTTATATCTATTTTAGTTGGGGGTTTTTTTCATAAATAAAATAATTAATTGTTTAAATAATTCAAAATGTGTTATTATATTGTATCGCGGGGTAGAGCAGCTTGGTAGCTCGCAAGGCTCATAACCTTGAGGTCATGGGTTCAAATCCCGTCTCCGCTATAAAAATAAAGTTTATTTATAAACTATTACAAACTAAAAAATAAAAAATCTTATTTTACATTATTCTTTAAATTTAATTTTTAACTATTTCAAAAGGCGGGTAGCGGGAATCGAACCCGCATGTTCTCCTTGGCAAGGAGGAATTTTACCATTAAACTATACCCGCAATTAACTGTATATATGTTAGAACTGTATATACATATATATATATATATGTTTTTTTTAAGATAGTCAATTATTTATTTAAATATTTTATTTATTAAACGTTTTAATAAACAAAAATTAAAAACCCTCCCTATGAGAAAATATTTATTTTATATTATAATAGTAAAAAATAGGTCTTGTATAAAATGCTTTTTAGAATTTATAATATAAAAAATATCAATCTAGCAAGGGAGGGAAAGAAATAAAAAAATTTTATTTTAGTTTTATTTATAATTAAAATAAAACTACTAAAATAAAAATTTAAGATATGAAAGAATTAAGAACACCAACCAAAAAAACTAATCCAACCCATAATGAAGCACCTGAAAATACAATATTTTTACTACTTGACCAACCATCAGGAGAGGCAAGTACAACAGGTACACCAATTACTAAAAGAAATGAAATAGCAATTAATGCAAACACAGCGAACTGGAAAGCAATAGTCATGGTGATGATTCTCCAAGTTCAAAAAAATAAAATAAGTTATACCATTAATCCTTTTCTAGTAATTATTTAGTTACTAAGCCAAAATACTTTAAAATTAAAAAATATTGTTAAATAAGTTTTTAATTATTGTATAATTAATGGCTTTACTTTTTGTTTCATTTAAAAATAGGAGAGATGGCCGAGCGGTTTATGGCTCCGGTCTTGAAAACCGGCATAGTTTTTCAAAACTATCGAGGGTTCGAATCCCTCTCTCTCCTTTTTCTTTAAAAAAAAATTACAAAAAATAAAAAAAAAATAGTTAAATTTTATAAATACAAAAAAGGCTCGGCTTTTTTTATTTTTAGCCGAGCCTTTTTTTTTTATTAAAAATAATTAATAACTAATTTCTTTTTTAATATTAATTTTTAGTTAAGAGGTGTCATAGAAAGAACAGGCTCAAAATCACGATCAATTCCTTTTTCAAATCCAGCTGCAGCTGCACGTGCTCTTCCTGCATGCCATAAGTGACCTACAAAGAAGAAAAATCCTAATACAAAGTGAGAAGTAGATAACCAACTACGTGGAGACACATAGTTTACTGCATTAATTTCAGTAGCTACACCACCTACAGAATTTAAAGAACCTAACGGAGCATGAGTCATATATTCTGCAGAACGTCTTTCTTGCCAAGGTTGAATATCTTTTTTCAACTTACTTAAGTCTAAGCCATTAGGTCCTCTTAAAGGTTCTAACCATGGAGCACGAAGATCCCAAAAACGCATGGTTTCTCCACCAAAAATAATTTCTCCAGTAGGAGAACGCATTAGATATTTACCTAAACCAGTAGGTCCTTGAGCAGAACCTACATTAGCCCCAAGTCGTTGGTCTCTAACTAGGAAAGTAAAAGCTTGTGCTTGAGAAGCTTCTGGTCCAGTAGGTCCATAAAATTCACTTGGGTAAGCTGTATTATTGAACCAAACAAAACAACAAGCAATAAAACCAAAAACGGAGATAGCTGCTAAACTATAGGATAAATAAGCTTCACCGGACCAAACAAGAGCTCGACGAGCCCAAGCAAATGGTTTTGTTAAAATGTGCCAGATTCCACCTATAATACAAATAGAACCTAACCAAACATGGCCTCCAATAATATCTTCTAAGTTATCTACACTAACAATCCATCCTTCGCCACCGAAAGGTGATTTAAGTAAATAACCAAATATAACACCAGGGCTAAGAGTAAGATTTGTAATTTTTCTTACGTCACCTCCTCCAGGAGCCCAAGTATCATAGATTCCGCCAAAATATAAGGCTTTAAAGACTAAAAGGAAAGCGCCAGCACCTAATAAAATTAAATGAATACCTAGAATAGTAGTCATTTTATTTTTATCTTTCCATACATAACCAAAAAATGGAAAAGATTCTTCTAAAGTTTCTGGCCCAATTAATGCGTGATAAATACCACCAAAGCCTAAAACAGCAGAAGAAATTAGGTGAAGTACTCCAGATACAAAATATGGAAAAGTGTCTATAACTTCTCCACCAGGACCTACTCCCCAACCTAAAGTAGCTAAGTGAGGAAGTAAAATTAATCCTTGTTCGTACATAGGTTTTTCTGGTACAAAGTGAGCTACTTCAAAAAGATTCATTGCTCCAGCCCAGAATACAATTAATCCAGCATGAGCTACGTGAGCACCTAGTAATTTACCAGATAAATTGATAAGTCTAGCGTTACCAGCCCACCAAGCAAAACCAGTGGTTTCTTGATCACGACCACTTAAAGCCAAGGTTCCATTAAAGAGCGTTTCCACGTGGTAGAACCTCCTCTGGGAATACAAGATTTTCATGAGGCTGATCTTGAGCTGCCATCCAAGCACGAATACCTTCGTTTAGAAGAATATTTTTAGTGTAAAAAGTTTCAAATTCAGGGTCTTCTGCTGCACGAATTTCCTGAGAAACAAAGTCGTAAGCTCGTAAGTTTAAAGCTAGACCAACTACTCCAATAGCACTCATCCATAAACCAGTTACTGGTACAAATAGCATAAAGAAATGCAACCAACGTTTGTTAGAAAATGCAACACCGAAGATTTGAGACCAGAAACGGTTAGCAGTAACCATAGAATAAGTTTCTTCAGATTGGGTTGGGTTAAACGCACGGAATGTGTTTGCACCATCACCATCTTCAAATAAAGTATTTTCTACAGTTGCACCGTGAATAGCGCATAAAAGAGCAGCTCCCAAGACTCCAGCAACTCCCATCATATGAAATGGGTTTAAAGTCCAGTTATGGAACCCTTGGAAGAATAAGATGAATCGGAAAATAGCTGCTACACCAAAACTAGGTGCAAAAAACCAACCTGATTGACCAAGTGGGTAAATTAAAAATACAGAAACAAAAACAGCAATTGGGCCAGAAAAAGCAATTGCGTTATAAGGACGTAATTGTACAGATCTAGCAAGCTCAAATTGGCGCAACATAAAGCCTATTAAAGCAAAAGCTCCATGAAGAGCCACGAAAGTCCATAAACCTCCTAATTGGCACCAACGAGTAAAATCTCCTTGTGCTTCTGGACCCCATAATAGTAATAGCGAATGTGCTAAACTATTAGCAGGAGTAGAAACAGCAGCAGTTAGAAAATTGCAACCTTCTAAATAAGAGCTAGCCAATCCATGAGTATACCATGAAGTTACAAAAGTTGTACCTGTAAACCATCCACCTAAAGAAAAATAAGCGCACGGAAAAAGTAATAGACCAGACCAACCTACAAATACAAAACGGTCTCTTCTTAGCCAGTCATCCATACTATCAAATAAACCTTTTGGCTCTTTGGAAGACTTTCCAATGGCTATAGTCATAGTGATTCTCCTATTCAACTATTTTAATCATTTTTAAGTACCTTATTAAATATAAAATTTAATATATTTATATTTTTTATAAATAAACCCTTCTATATTGTATAAAATGTTTTTTATATATTTAATTTAGTTTTTATTTAAATAAATATATTTTAACAAAAAAACATTAATTAGAAGGTAGGTAAACTTTTCTTTTCTTTTTATTTATATGTATGTCCCTTTAACTCAAAAACTAATTTTCTTTTAATAGAATTTATTATAAGAGTAACCAATTTATATAAAATAAAAATCTTCAAGTTTACTAAAAAAAAATTATAGATTTAAATAAGTAAATTTTTTTACTATTTTCAAATCAAAAATATTTGTAGTTTTCTTTTAAATAGATTCAAAATTTAATACAAATTTTTTTATCAATTTATTATTAATATATTAAATATATTATATCAATTAATTGTATTATATCAAATTTCGTCATAATGTTTTTTTTCATTTAATTATTTAATTAATAAAATTTAATTTAAATTTTATTTTGTTTTTTTGTAATAGATAGCCCTTTATCGGATTTGAACCGATGACTTACGCCTTACCATGGCGTTACTCTACCACTGAGTTAAAAGGGCTAATTTGAATTTAATTAAAAAATCAATACAAACTAAGTTTGTGATAAAAAAGATATAATTGTCAACTCAATTTTTATAAAAAAAAAATAAATATATGTATATAAAGTTTAAAATTTTTTAAATTTTCTCTAAAATACTTTTATTATTTTTTTTTATAAATAAAAAAAGTTAAGCATATTATTAACTATTGACAGTAAATCAGTAATTAAGTAACATAAAGGTGAGGATTAAGCCCCCATCGTCTAGTGGCCTAGGACACCTCTCTTTCAAGGAGGCGACGGGGATTCGAATTCCCCTGGGGGTATTAAATATTATGAAAAATTTTTCGTAATATTTAATCAAATTAAAAATAAAAAATTTTATATAGAACAAAAAAAGATAAAAATTAAAACTTACATTTTTTTTATCTTTTTTTTTTGGGTCGATGCTCGAGTGGTTAATGGGGACGGACTGTAAATCCGCTGGCAATGCCTACGCTGGTTCAAATCCAGCTCGGCCCAAACTTTTTTTTATAATTAATTTTCAAATTTCAAAAAATTTCTTCAATAAATTGTTACTAATTTGACAGAAAGGTTTTTGAATTGACATAATAAACGTGTACGAATTCTAGGGATTGTAGTTCAATTGGTTAGAGCACCGCCCTGTCAAGGCGGAAGTTGCGGGTTCGAGTCCCGTCAATCCCGATATGTTAAATTAGAATTTTAATTTTTCTTTTAATTAATATCTTTCAAAAATTTATTTAAATTTTTGAAAGATATTAATTAAAAGAAAAATTAAAATTCTAATTATTTTTTATTCATTATAACTATAAAATCTTCAATTTCATTTTGAAAAATCCATTTATTTTTTAATAAAACTTCTGTCATTTCATTTAATAAAACTTGATGAGAAATAAAAAATTGTAATAAATATTGATAAATTTCTAATAAAGTACTATAAATTAAAGAATCATTAAGTAATAATTTATTTGTTTTTAGCCATCTTTGTTGACTATTTAATAGCTCAAAACAAGTTAAATTTTTTTGAGGATTTTCAATTAACCAACGTTGATATAAATATACAGGAGTAAATAATTGTGGACGTTTTAATTGAACACCAATTCCTTCAATACGTTTAAAAGTTTCAATATTATTTTTTTCAATAAAAGGTAATTGATTCCACCAATTAATAGAAAAATCATTTATTGAATCTCGGCCGTATCCACGGCGAAGAAAAAATTGTTTAATTTTTTGACTTGAACGAGATTTTTCCCGTTCTCTTCTTGCCCCGTAAGTCACATATAATCTTCTCAACATTTCTCCATCTATAAATAAATCTTGACGTGAAAAAACAAAATTATGATTTTGATATAATAATCCTGTAGGGTCCCAAAGAAAACGTCCTCCACTAAAGATAAGAGGTTTAGTAGATAATTGAGATTCCATTCGATATTCTGTAAATAGTCGAGAAAATCCTAATATTACAAATTGCTCTTCTAATAAAAGATCTTCTAATTGCGATTCTAATTCTTGTACATTTCTTCGTCTTATGCGTGATAAAATTCTTTCATATGGAAGTTGCTCTTTTATTCTATGTTGAACAAGTTCAAAAGATTTAGAATTCTCTGATGAGCCAGTAATACTTTTTTTATCTGTTTTTTTTAAATTAGATATAATTTCAAATTCATTAGGACGATTTATCCAATTAAATAAATTAGTTCGAATAAAATTAAGACGAGATATTTTAGGAGCCCAAACAATATTACTGGTTAAATTGTAAAGTCCCTTTTTAACCATGTGTAAAGGATTTTTTGCTTGAAACTGAAAATTTAAAAAGTTTTTTTTATTAATATTTTTCTCTTCAAATATTTCTAACCATGAAAAATCTCTTAAAAGGCTTTCTAAAATTCCACAAGCTAAATAAAAATCATTTTCAGCATATTGATCAAGTGAAATTAAATTATCTGGTTTATTTTTTAATATAAACCAAGAATCGCGAGCAGCTAATCCAGCTAAGCAACCCAGAATATGAGGTAAAATTGTAAATTCTTTAATTGTAGATTCAAAAATAGAAGGTTCTAAATACCATTTAGATAAATAATAAAATTTTTTTTTCCACAAATCATTACCGAAATATAAAGGATTTTTAGAAGAATTTTTTATAAACAAATTCTGTACAATAACTTTTCCAATTTTATAAAATAATATTCCGTAATTTTTTGTAAAGTTTATTTTATTATTTATATATGTAGAACCTAAAGTTTGTCTATGAAAAGCTAATCTTATAGTTTTTTTTTGAATAGTTGATTGATTTTGATTAATACTAATTAATAAAATTTCATTAATAAGTCCTGTTAAATCTCGCGCATTATAACCTATAGTTCTGGATCCAAATTCATTAAGAGATGACTTCTTTTGTTTTGAAGAAAAATATTTACTAGATTTACTATATAATAAATTTGAAATTTTCTTTTGTCGTTGTAAAACATTAAAACTTCTAATATTTATTAATCGATCTAATCTATTTGGAGAAATTAGAGCAGGATCCACTTTTTTCGGAAGATGAGTTGAACCAATAATAATTATATTGTTAGTATTTTTTTTACTAAAACCTGTTTGAAAATATTTTAAAAAAATGCCAAGTAAAAAAGTTGGATCAGATTCCACATTTTGAGTTGAACGATTTACATTAAGTTCATGAATATTTGGCATCCATATTATACAAGGAGATAATTTTTGCGCTAATTCTAAAATTAAATTTAGTCTTCGTAAACTTTCCATTAAAATATTTATCCAACTTTCAGTTAAAATATCTGGTTTATTATATAAAAGTTTATTTATAGATATTTTTATTAATGGAATAAAAGAATTGGCTGCTACATTTTTTACTAAATAAGAGCGTCCAGATTCTATTGATCCGATTAATAAAATTCCTTTTGAAGAAAAAAGCCTTAATTCAAGCGGAATAGGCTTTTTATAAAAACTAGAATTTAAGGTATTAATTTGCCATAGTGTATTTAAAGAAGTTGCTTTTTGCCAAGAAGATAAGAAAACTAAATTTTCTGCTAAATAAAATTGATGACACGGATAATTTATTAAATTTTTTTGATAGTTTTCAGTTAAATTTTCTAAATAATTTTTAAATTTTTGCTGTTTAATAATTTTATTGCCAAATTTAAAATTTGTAGAATTGCTATAACTAAATTTAGTTCTATAACGATCAATACTTTTATCGCTTATTAATGATTGAACTAATAATTTTCGTTCTCTACGAGATAAATCTATTCCTTTATTTTTAATTAATAATTTGTTTATTTTCTTTTTTGTAAATAAATAAAAAATTATATTTCTTATATAATGTTTTGAATTTTTAACAAAGTGTATTAGTAAATTTTCTGATTTAATAAATTTTATTGAATTATTATTAAGTAAATTATCTAGATATATTCCGCGAGAAGAATCTATTAAATATTGAATTATTTTAAAATCTCCCCATAATTCTAAATAATCTGAACCTAATAAAATAGAAAAATATTTTTGTAAAATGAAATAAGTAAAAATAATTAAACTTATAGTTACTATATATTGCCTATTCCATTTATTTACTAAATTTAAAGAAAACCATACTAATTCATTTTCATTACTTTTATGTTGTTTACTGCTTTCTTCCAATAAGCGTAAATTCCAAATTTCAAGGGAATTACCAAAAACTTTATTTTTTAAATTACAAAATATATTTTTTAATAAATAATCTAAGTTTTTTTTTCTATTTTGTACAACTGTAGGTAAAATATAATAAAATTGATCTGTAATATTTAATGAAATTTCTGAAAATAAATTTAAAAATAAATTTTGAAAATACTTCCACCATTTAAAAGTAAAAAACCATGGTATATACTTTTGAAATAAACTATTCCACTTTAAAGAAAAGCTAGATTTTGTAAATATTTTAAACTTTTCCGTTTGTGGGATTAACTTAATGGAATTTTTTGAAAAAGATAAATTTGTTTTTTGATTTGTTTTATAATTAATTTTTTTATTAATTCTATTTTTATTTAAAATATTATTTATTAAAATTTTTTCAGAATTTGAATTTGTAATAAATAAGTTATTAATTTTATTAGTTATTTTATTATTTTCTTTTTGAATTTTTATGAAAAATTCAGAAAGTAAATCCATTTTAAAAGAATTAGTTGTATAAAAATCACTATTTTTTTGTAATGATGTTTGAAAAAATCTATTTTTTTCCAAAGACTTTTTTGTAGAAAAAATTGGATTAAAACTAATAAATGAATTTGCTAACTTATTTAAATTAAAATTAGATATAACTAATAAATTTTCAGTATTAAATTCATTTATTTTTTTGAATAAAAACGTTTTATAAATTTTTAATTTATTATTTGAATTTTTATTTGCTATTTTATAAAAAAAAGTTAATTGATTAGTAGATAAATTTGTGTGTTTTTTTATAGATACATTTTTTATTAAATGTAAATATGGTAAATTATTTTTATTTTTTTTTAAATAAAAATTTAATTTTTTTTTATGATTTAAATCAGAATAATATAAAAAATTTACTAACTTAGATGTGTCTGCTTTAAAAAATTGAGAATTTAACGAATTTTTATCAGCTATTTTTATTGAATTAAAATAATTTTCTTGATTTTGCAATAGAGAATACAAAATATTATTATTAAAATATTTTATATAAATTTCACTATTGTTAAAATAATTAATTAAAAATTTAGTAGTTAATATTTTATCAAAATAATACTGTGATTTTAATTTATAATAAATATTAAATTTTACTTGTTCTACTAAATTATTTTCATTTATTATTTTTTTTAAAAAATTATTTTGAATATTAAAAATATTTGAATAATAAAGTAATACTTTTGAAATATTATTAAAATTTTCAGAAAAAATAAGTATAAAATTTTTATAAAATATATAAGTATTTTTTTTATCTAATTTTTTAGACCATTTTATAATAGAAGTTTTGTTGTTTAAAAAACTTATTTGATTAGATAAAACTATTAAATTTTTTTGTTTTTTTAAGAAAAATTTAAATCTATTTTTATTTTTTTTATTAATTAACGTATATTTATTATATTTCCAATAATTAAATATATTTTTTTTTACGATATTATAAGAAAAATAGTTTTTTATTTTTTCTTTCCAAATTATTACTTTTGGATCAATTATATTTATTGTTATATTTTTAAAATTTGTTTTTTTGCTAGAAGAAATATTTTTATTAATTAAAAATAAATTATTTAAAGACTGTTTTAAATTTTTATAATAATTATTATAAATATATTGATAAAAATTTATACTTTTAATAGAAAAATTATTTGTAACAAAATTCGAATTTTGAAATATTTTTTTTAAATTGTTTTTTAAATCTATTTTAGTTTTTTTATAAATTAGTTTATTAACTAACAATTTATTTTTTAATTTAGATTTGTTAGTTATTTCATAATTAATATAACCATTAAATTTCTTATTATAAAGTAAATTATGCTTAATTATTAATAAATTTATTTGATCTAAAAAACTAATTAAATTTATAAAATATTTAATTTGAAAAAATATAAATTTATTATATTTTTTAATATTAAAAAATTTATCAACAAAAGAATTTAATAAATAAAAAATATTTGTAGATAATTTTAAATTTGTGGATAAATTAAATTTATTTATATCATATTTTTTTTTAGAAATAATTTTATAAACATAATCTGAAAAAATAAAAGAATTTACATTTTTATAAATTTTATTAATTTTCCATAAACGAATTAATCGATTAGTATCTGATTTTTTTATATCTCTAAAAAATTCTTTTTTTTGCTGGTTAATTGGTTCAAAATTTTGTTTATATTTTTTAGTTAAAGAAAGAGACATATTTAACTCATCGATAAATAAATTATTTAAAAAATTATTATTATTAAAAATTAAATCTTTTTTATTTTCAAAAGAAGCTGTATTTAGAAGATATTTTTCTTCTTCTTTAAATAAATTTTGTATCCATGATAATAAATATTTTTTAAAAAAAGGACTCAAAAATAAATTTGATTTAATTTTATTATTTTTGTTTTTTAAAAAACAGTCCAAATCCCAAATTGTCGAATTAGTATTTTGTTTAATACTTTGACTATTTAATTTTTTTTTATATAAAATCCATTTAAAAAAATTTTTATTTGATAAAAAAAATTTAGTTTCAGCTAAATTTAAAGTTTGTTTTATTCTAGTTTTTTTTTTATTTTCAAATTTTAAATTTTGATCAATTATTTTATGATTATTTATTCCTTTATTAGAATTTTTTACTTTATATAAAATATATTTTGTTATTTGATATGAAATTTCGGATAAATCATTATTTATTTTTAAATTTTTTTTTTTATTTCCTAAAGATTTTAATTTAAATAATTTTAGGTTTGATTTATTTTCATTAATAGTAAATTTATCTAAATCATTTTCGTATTGAACTAAAGAATTTTTATATAATTGCCATATATAAAATTCAGCATAATTATTAAAAAAAAACCATCCTTTTTTTTTTATAAAAATATAGCTTTTTACAATTAATGAATCATCTTCACCCCAAAATTTAAAATTTTGACTTACACTTTTTTTTAATAAAGACAATAATTCAGGGCTATTTGTTTTCTGATAGGATTTTGAATTGGAAAAAAATAATTTATTATTATTATTTAATTTAATTGTTGAATTTAACTGATTTAAATTTAAAGGAGCTTCTATTTCAAAAAGTAATTTTTCACAAAAAGCAGAAAATATTTGAAAAATTAAATTACTGTTTAATATTTTTTTATCAATATTTAAACTTAAATTTGTATTGTTTTCAATAGTTTTATAAAAAATAGAATTGAAGTTAGTTTCCCAATCATAATTTTGACAAAGTATATTATCAATATAAAATTCAAAAAAATGTTTTAAATCATCGGCAGTTTTGTCTTTTAACAAAGTCTTAATTTTTTTTATTGAACTAGCAGAGATTTTCCAACTAGGTAAAATTTGTTCTATAATAAAAACTTTCCACCATTCTGAATCCCCAACTAAATTTTGATTATAGGTAGATATAGCATAAATTTTTTTCTTAAAATTTGTTTTAATAATTGAATATTTTTTTTTTTTTTTTAAGTTAGTTATTTTAGAAAAAGAAGAATTTGTAAAAGTAAAAAGACTTTTTTTATTAAAACTTTCCTTTAAATTTTTTTCTTTATATTTCGAGTAATTTATATGCCCATAAACTATTTTAACTAAATTTAAATGCTTTTTTTCAATAATAGCTTTGTTATTTAAATGATATAAAAAAACCGAGAATGTAAGTAATAAAAAAGTATTTATTGTTGAACTTTTGTTGCTTTTTGAACTATGTAAATCTTGTAAAATTAATGAACTTATAATTCGAAAATCAAACAATTTAATAAAATTTTCTTTGTTAAAAAAAATTCTAATTAAAAATTTAACTAAATTTGATTCTGACCATACTTCAAAAAAATATTGAGGATTTTTTATTTCTTCTAATTTTAATCTTTTATATAAGTATTTGTTTTTTGATAATTCTTGTTTCATTTTTTTTTTCACAGCAGTTAGATAAAACTCTATAATAAATAAATTTTTTTATATGAAATTTTTGATTAAATTATTTGAAAAAATTTACACTTTTTTATTATTTTTTTTATTAAAAAAATAGTAAATATTTTCAAATATTATCATAATTTTTTTGTTTAATACTTAAATTATATATTAATAAAAAATAGTTAATAGTTTAATTAAAAATAAAACTTAAGATTTTTTTATTATTTGTTATTTTATTTATAATGACATAAACAACAGATTTCGTCAACTAATAATAAATAATTAGTTTAATAATAGTAACACTTTGTTTATGTCATTATAAATAAAAAAAATGGGCGAACGACGGGAATTGAACCCGCGCGTGGTGGCTCCACAAACCACTGCCTTAATCCACTTGGCCACGTCCGCCTTATTTAAAAGTTTATTATTTTGTAAGTAAGTAAAAAAAGAATGACCTTAGGTTTAAAAAACCTAAGGTCATTCTTTTTCAAGTTTTTATCCTATCTTAGATAAATCTAATTTATAAATGAAATTATAAATTAAAATTAACCGTTTACAGAAGGAGCTTCAACAGAAGCTAAGTCTAGAGGGAAGTTGTGAGCGTTACGTTCGTGCATAACTTCCATACCAAGGTTAGCACGGTTGATGATGTCAGCCCAAGTGTTAATTACACGACCTTGACTGTCAACAACAGATTGGTTGAAGTTGAAACCGTTTAAGTTGAAAGCCATAGTGCTGATACCTAATGCAGTGAACCAGATACCAACTACAGGCCAAGCAGCTAAGAAGAAGTGTAAAGAACGAGAGTTGTTAAAGCTAGCGTATTGGAAGATTAAACGACCAAAGTAACCGTGAGCAGCTACGATGTTGTAAGTTTCTTCTTCTTGACCGAACTTGTAACCTGCGTTAGCAGACTCATTCTCAGTAGTTTCACGGATTAAACTTGAAGTTACTAAGGAACCATGCATAGCACTGAATAGAGAGCCACCGAATACACCAGCTACACCAAGCATGTGGAATGGGTGCATAAGGATGTTGTGCTCAGCTTGGAACACAATCATGAAGTTAAAAGTACCAGAGATTCCTAAAGGCATACCGTCAGAGAAGCTTCCTTGACCGATTGGGTAGATCAAGAAAACAGCAGTAGCAGCCGCAACTGGAGCAGAGTATGCAACAGCGATCCAAGGACGCATACCTAAACGGTAGCTAAGTTCCCACTCACGACCCATGTAGCAAGCTACACCAAGTAAGAAGTGAAGAACGATTAACTCGTAAGGACCACCATTGTAAAGCCATTCATCAACGGAAGCAGCTTCCCAAATTGGGTAGAAGTGCAAACCGATAGCTGCAGAAGTAGGGATGATAGCAGCAGAGATGATGTTGTTTCCGTAAAGAAGAGAACCAGAAACAGGCTCACGGATACCATCAATATCTACAGGAGGAGCTGCAATGAAAGCAATAATAAATACAGAAGTTGCAGTTAATAGAGTAGGAATCATTAAAACACCGAACCATCCGATGTAAAGGCGGTTTTCAGTGCTGGTAACCCAGTCGCAGAAGCGACCCCATAGGCTTGCGCTTTCGCGTCTTTCTAAAGTAGCAGTCATGGTAAAACTTGGTTTGTAAAATAATATAATAAGTTACCCAAGTGTATAAACTTGTTAATTTATAGTATTACACAAAAGGTATTATTATGTCAACTGATCTTTAAAATAAAAACTTTATTTTTCTATAAAAAATTTTAATTTAATTTTTATTGGGTTGCCCGGGGCTCGAACCCGGAGCTAGTCGGATGAAAGTGGATAATTTTAGTTTTATTTAAAAAATAAAAAAAATTATCTCTTCCCAAACCGTGCTTGCAACTTTTATTGCACACGGCTTTCTCTATATATTTATTCTATTTGTTTTTAGTATTTTTTTTTTGCAATAATTTTGCTAAAGCATTTATTTGAATAATATTAAGATACCAAATTTTTTTTATAGGAGGATATATTTTAAAAAAGTTTAAACTAATTAATTCTTGTTTTTTAAAGAAAAAAGATTTTGCAAAAAAGTTTGATCCATATTTTTTCCAAACATAACGTATTGTACTTTTATGTTTGCAAGCTAATGTTTTAGCACAAGAAAATCGAAGTATGTATTGTACTTGATATAAGTTTTTTTTATTTTTGCATCCACTATAATAATAATAAAAATTTCTCCAAATTTGATCAAAACGATTAAAAATTTCATCATCTGTTAAAGTTGTCCAAGCTAATTTACTTATAGGATTTCCTAAAGTGTCACAAAAATTTTCTTTAGCTAGTAATTCAATTAAAGATGATATTGGAGTAATAGAATAAAGTTCTTTTCTGCTAACATTTATTTTAGATAAACTATATATCATGTTAGATTTAACTAGAATATTCTTTGTCTGAATACCAAAAAGATATCCTAAAAAAGAAAAGCAGTTCTTAGAAAATTTTTTTAAACTTATTCTATAAGGCTTAAATGAATAATAAAAATAATATTGCCAAAACTTATTAAAAAAAAACTTCCATTTTTCTGCTAAAAAATTGGAATTTTTTAGTGCTATAATAAAATGATTTTCATATCTTATATAATGAAAAGACATTTTTTTTTTATAAAAAAAACATTCTAATTTCATGTCTAAAGGTTTTTTAGTAACATGTTGAACTTTTTTAAGACAATATGTTTTATTAAGTGAAATTAAATATGACAATGATTTAAGGTAATTTAAAGTTTTCCATTTATTAACTAAAAAAAATTCTAATTCACAAATATAAGAATGCCATAAAAATATTGATAATTTTGTTATTTCTTGCTGGTACAAAAATATATTTATATTTGTTTTTTTATTTTTATGAATTATTAATCGTAGTAAATGTAAAAAAGAAGCGTCTTGTATGCGTCGACGAAGAATTCGAATCAAAAGTTCTGGATGAATAAAATAAGGTATTTTTGTGTTTATAATATAATTAGAATGTAAAAAATTATCTTCTATAAAAGGAAATACAGTGTGAATAGATTGATAACTAGTCCATTCAGTAAAATTTTTTACAATTTTTTTTTTTGATTGCACTAAAAAGAAATTTTCTAAAATTATAGCAAACCCTTCTCGAATTACTTTTGAATAAAAATTATTGTTATAATTAGCATCAAAAACTTTATTGTAATTTTTATTTAATTCTTCTGTGCTTTTTTTTCGACGGATTCTTTTAACTAAACGTTTTAATGTTAAAAAACTAAAATGTTTATTTAAATTAGAATTTTCTATTTTTTTTAAATTAATTTTATTTAAAGAATGATTATAAGCAAGCGCATAAAAATCATTTTGAAATAAAAGCGGATATAAAAAACGTTGTTGCCATATAAGTTTTTTATTTTTTTTTATTTTTTCCATTGCGGATAAATTTTTTGTTATAGCACTTATAATTTTTTTTTATAAGTAACTTTTTAAAATAGAAAATAATATATACTGCAATCTATTATTATAAATCAAATAAATTTTTATCTATAAAATAAAACTTACTTAACTTTTTTGTAATAAAAATTTTGATTGCTCTCCTGACTTAATTGTTTTTAGTCAGCACACTGGTGATTTATTTACATTTTTTTAATATTTAGGATTCATTTTCAGTAAAAATAACCTTATTCTTAATAAATAAAAATAATATAAGGTTAAACCTCTTTTATATTGACTATTAATTTTAATTTTAACTTTTTAATTAATACAAAGAATTCAAAATTTAATTTTTTGAATAGAAGCTCGTTCTTCTGGTTTTACTTTTGATTCAAGCAAATTAGCTTTATCCATTAATTTTTTTGACTTAAATTAAAAAAAACGACATGCTATTTTTTCTGGCAAATTTCTTTTTGAGATTAGTCGTAGTCTTGCAAACCTTGTCAATGGTTTGGATGAATTTAATACTTCATCTAAATGTATAAAATTCCTTAGTCGCACTTAAAAGCCGAGTACTCTACCATTGAGTTAGCAACCCTTTTTATTAAAATTGAATAAAAAAAATTATTAAATTTGTATATAAATATAAATTATATAAATTTGTTATTTACATTTTATAAATATAAATTTTCTATAATAAAATTTTTTAAAATTTTAATATATTTAATAAATATCATGATGATTATATGCTAGTAAATTTTTTTTGTCAATGCTAAATAAAAAAATTTAACTTCTTTTTTTTTATGTATTTTTATATATTTTTATATTTATTTTTTAAGAATAAGTTTTTTTAACTTATAATTTTAGTTAAAAAAACTTACTCTTAAAAAAAATTAATTATTTTTTATTAAAATTAAATTTATTTTGTACGTAATTTGAAAAAAAAGAAAAAATACTAGAAAAATTAACAGAATTTTTTATTGGAATAAAAAAAACTAAATAAATATATAGTAAAAAAAAAAAAAATGGATAATAAAATATTAACTGAAAAAAATAAAAAGTGGGACTCATAGCATTCTCCTAAATAAAAATAAAAATTTTTTCATATTTTTATGCTTTTCTTTTTTTAAATATGAAAAAATTTTTATTTTTAGTATTTTTTTATTTGAATTTTTAAATTAATTTAAACTTTTTTTTTAAGCACTTAATGCTTCTTTAGCTGCATACATTATTTCAACAGTAATAGTTGTAATATTATTTTGTCTTGCAAATTTTTCGGTATTTCTTTTAATTTTACCTCTAACAAATCCAGGTATTTTATTTAGTTCTAATTGACTTTCATAATTCCAAGTTAAATCTGTATCTGTTGATAATGATTTTGTAATTACTTCTTTAGTATCATGACCACCAAAAATTTCTAAAAGGTGATCTTCCATACCCAAAGTAAAAGAATTATAAATTAAATCAGCTATTTGATTAGTCCCTTCATAACCTAAAAACGGACGATATCCTAACGGAAAATTTTGAATATGAACTGGTGAAGAAATAACTCCACAGGGAATATCAAGACGTTTACCAATATGACGTTCCATTTGAGTTCCGAATATTGCAGATGGCTCGATTCGAGCAATCATATCACCTACTTCAGTATGATCATCTGTAATTAAAATTTCATCACAGAAACCTTGAACTTGCTCTTTAAACCATTCTGTATCATGTTTACAATAAGTACCTGTACAACTTACACGAATTCCCATTTCTCTAGCAAGAATTCGAGTTATTGAAGCTGCATGAGTTGCATCACCAAAAACAACTGCTTTTTTTCCTGTTAAATTTTGACAGTCAATAGATCGTGAAAACCAAGCTGCTTGAGATACAAATCTTGTTTGCTGATCAATATAAGGTTCATAATCAACTTTTTTATTAGGAAGCAAATTATTTACATGCTTTTGTATTTGTCGAATACATTCAGCAGTATCTACAATTCCCATAGGTGTAATAGATACATATGGCATTCCAAAGTTTTTTTCTAAATAAATAGCTGTCATTAGACCTATTTCGCGATACGGAACTAAATTAAACCAAGCTTTTGGTAAACTTTGAAGATCTGTTACAGATCCTCCTTCAGGAATTACTTTATTAACTTTAATATTTAAATCTTGTAATAAACGTTTTAATTCACGGCAATCATGCTGATTATGAAAACCTAATGTAAAAATTCCAATAATGTTTGCTGAAGGTTCTTTTGTTAATGATTGATCTAATGTTCCTTGTCTACGGGCTTTTTCTAAATAATAACGAACTACTTGTTCTAAAGTTCTATCTGCAGCTTGAAGTTCATTAACTCGGTAATGGTTAACATCTGCTAAAATAACATCTGAATTTGAAGTAGTAGAAGCTCTATCAACAAAATTTTGTAAATCTTCTTGTAAAATACTAGAAGTACAAGTAGGTGTTAATACAATTAAATCTGGACGCTCTTCTTTATCTTTACGAGTTATATTGTCAACTACTTTTTCTTGAGATCCGCGCGCTAATACATGACGATCTACTATACTAGCTGTTACAGGTGTAAAATCTCTTTCTCTTTCTAGCATAGAGCGCATTACATTAAAATAATCGTCTCCTAAAGGAGCATGCATAATAGCATGAACATTTTTAAAAGAACTCGCTACACGCAAGGTTCCAATATGAGCAGGTCCAGCATACATCCAATAAGCTAATTTCATAAATATAATCTCTTTATAAATTTTTATAATAATATTATCTTTTTTATTTTACACCATAGAAATATCCCTTGCCATATTTATGTAATTGTCATACTATGGTATTTCTAATACAATATATTATTAATTATTACTAATAAAAATAATTTTTTTAATATTTTATTAATTTTTTTATATTTTTTATACATTTTTACAAAAAAAAAGTCAATCTGGGACGGAAGGGTTCGAACCTCCGAATAACAGGATCAAAACCTGCTGCCTTACCACTTGGCCACGCCCCATAAATATACACTATTAGTAAATAGTTATATTTATGTTTTGTCAAGTGCTTTATTTATATTTTTATCATTAAATAATATTATTTAATATTAATAAAAAAAATAAAGTAACTTTTATTAAAAAGATATAACCTCTTTGACACTAATAAAACCTATAGTAAGATATACCGAAGAGCTTTTTTTATTAACTAATGAAGTCTTTTTCATTTTTTATTAAATCATTATAATAATTTTTATTGGAGAACATAAATGCTAGCTATATTTAATATTTATCTAGATAACGCGTTTCATTTAAATGGTATCATTTTGGCTAAATTACCTGAAGCTTATGCCATTTTTGATCCAATTGTTGATGTAATGCCGATTATTCCTGTATTTTTTTTCCTTTTAGCTTTTGTTTGGCAAGCTTCTGTAAGCTTTAGATAAATTTTTTTATACAAGATTCAATTTTGTATATATATAATTTTTTTTAAGACTTTTTATAGCTTGAAATTGAAGATTATAAAATTCTAGGGCGGAAGTGACCTTTTTCACTTCCGCTTTGTGTATATATATAATAGAAAGACGTAATTAGACTTTTAAATTTAAATATGAATTTAAAATCATTTTTTAATTACTTATTAATTATTTATTAAATTTTAGTTAAAAAAAATGTAAAATTAGTCTGTTTATTAAAAAAAATTAAATTAATTTAAATTTTTTCGGAGAAATGGCGGAACAGTTAATTTAATTATATTTATTTTAAATTTGTTTTAGCCTTATCTCATTTTTATGTTAACGGAGGTTCAAATCCTCCTTTCTCCATTATTGTAATTCAAATTAATAATCTATTCTATTCTATTTCTAGTAATGATCCCGGAGATTACGTTATGCTTACTCTTAAGCTGTTCGTTTACACAGTGGTTATTTTTTTCGTTTCTCTTTTTGTTTTTGGATTTTTGTCAAATGATCCTGGTCGTAATCCTGGACGTAAAGAATAACTTTTTTATATAGTATATTAATAAAATTATAAAAATAATATTTTATAAAATTATTTATTTTTTACAAATTATAAAAGTTTTAAGTTAAGGAGAGAGAGGGATTCGAACCCTCGGTACAAAAAGATGTACAACGGATTAGCAATCCATCGCTTTAAGCCACTCGGCCATCTCTCCAATCAAAAAATCATAACATGTTATAGAAGTAGAAGTCTATATAATAATAATATTAGATTATGTATATTTTTTTATTTATATAATAATAAATAATTTTATTTTAATAAACTAATTTTATAATTTTAATTAAATTTGTTTTTTATTTTATGTATTTAAGCCTAGCCAGCTACTGGTACTGGCCAGGCTACACTTTTTTTGTAAATAAAAAAAATTAATCAAATTATTGATATAAAGATTTACCTAATCTTAAAGCTAAAATACCTGTTATAAAAGCACTGACAAGAGCTACAATAATTTGACTGTCTGAAATGGATGTCATATTTTTCTCTCCTAATAATTTATAATATAAACCATTAATTTATTTAAAATTTTATTTTAATTGTTAAATTACTAAAAATTTTTAATTAATATAATTTTTTATTAATTAAATAAAATTTTAAATGAATAGGCTCTTTATTATTGTACAGCTCTTAATTCTATATCGCTATAGATATTTTTTTTATTTATTTATATATATTTTTTTTTTAATTATTTCAAATTAATTTTATTTTTATAAAATAAAATTATTTAAAAAATAATTTAAATTTTTTTCATAAAATCAACTGAAAATGGAGAGGTTAAACCAAAATGAATTTAGAGGTTATTGCACAACTTACTGCTTTGGCTTTAATAGTTGGATCAGGTCCTTTAGTAATAGCTTTATTAGCTGCACGTAAAGGCAATTTATAATTTTAAAAACCATCTCCGGAAATAAAGTAACTTTTTTTAAGTATTAAATCTCCGGGGATGGAGTTTAAAACAAAAAAATTATAGATAAAAAATAATAAAAATTATGCTATAATAAAATTGTAGCGGGTATAGTTTAGTGGTAAAAGTGTGATTCGTTCTATAATCAACTTAAGCATAGTTGAGGGGTCTTTAATTTTATTATTAAAATTTTGACCAATAACTTTATTTCTAAAAATATTTAAAATTTTTCTTAAAAAAAGAAAAGCATAATTCCTGCAATAATACAAAAATAAGCAACACGGAATTTTTAAAAATTAAAAATTTTTTCAGCTAAAAATCTATGGATAGAAACCTAAAATATTTTTTGTCGTAACTAAATCTTTAATAAAATAAAAAATTAAAGCAATTTAGCTTAAACTAATAAATTTAGTTTACTAAATTTATTAATATTACATAAAGCTCGGTAAAAAATATTTTCCTAATGATTTATTCTAATAGAAATAAAGAACGAAGTAATTATAAATTTTTTGCTAAAAATTTGTAACAGGATCATCTACGAAGTTATTTATAAAAGTAAAAAACTAACATAGATGGTATGGATTGATTTAAATAGAATAAAAAAACTTCAATCCATAAAGGAGCCGTATGATATTAAAATTTCATATTCGGTTTTGAAATAGAGGCGATAATATAATAAAAAACGCCGACTATAACCCTTAGCCTTCCAAGCTAATGATGCGGGTTCGATTCCCGCTACCCGCCTTTTTATGTATATGATTTTTATTTTATTAAAAGCATATATATATAAATATATATATTAAAACCTTTTTTAATAGTTTTCTATAGAAAAACTGTTAAAAAAGCATCCATCGTCTAATGGATAGGACAGAGGTCTTCTAAACCTCCAGTATAGGTTCGAATCCTATTGGGTGTAGGATTTAAAAAATAAAAAACATATTTTTTTATAGTAAAAAAAATATTTACTTTTTATTTAATTAAAATAAAAAAAAAAGAAAAAGCCGAAAAATTAAAATTTTTTCGGCTTTTTTCTTTTTCTTATTTAACCTTAAATAATTAAAATTTTATTTATCTTCTTGAAGTAAAAAAAGTTCAGTATGCTCTTTAATAGCTTCTTTTAAAATACTTTCTGCTTGTTCTGTAAAAACTTTAGTAGAACGAATTATTTCTCCAAATTGCGGTTTATTAGTAGTTAAATATTCACGTAATTGAACAAGGAATTTTTTAACTTGTTCAACTTCTAATAAATCTAAGTACCCATTTACTCCAGTGTAAATAGTAGCTACTTGCTCTTCTACAGCTAAAGGAGAGGACTGAGACTGTTTAAGTAATTCACGTAATCTTTGACCTCTTGCTAATTGATTTTGAGTAGCTTTATCAAGATCAGATGCAAATTGTGCAAATGCTTCTAATTCAGCAAATTGAGCTAATTCCAATTTTAATTTTCCAGCTACTTGTTTCATAGCTTTAATTTGAGCAGCAGAACCTACTCTAGAAACAGAAATACCTACATTAATTGCTGGACGAATACCTGCATTAAATAAATCTGCTGATAAGAAAATTTGTCCATCAGTAATAGAAATTACATTAGTAGGAATATACGCAGAAACATCTCCTGCTTGAGTTTCAACAATCGGTAAAGCAGTCATACTTCCTTCACCTAATTGCGAACTTAATTTAGCAGCTCGTTCTAAAAGACGAGAATGTAAGTAAAAAACATCTCCTGGATATGCTTCTCTACCCGGCGGTCTTCTTAATAAAAGAGACATCTGTCTATAAGCTTGTGCTTGTTTAGAAAGATCATCATAAATTATTAAAGTATGTTGTTTACGATACATAAAATATTCTGCTAGTGCAGCTCCAGTATAAGGAGCTAAATATTGCAGCGTAGCTGGAGAGTTTGCTGCTTCAGCTACTACAATTGTATATTCTAATGCACCACGCTCTTCAAAGGTATTAACTACTTGAGCTACTGAAGAAGCTTTTTGTCCAATAGCTACATAAACACATATTACATTTTGTCCTTTTTGATTCAAAACAGTATCTATAGCTACAGCTGTCTTACCAGTTTGTCGGTCTCCGATAATTAACTCACGCTGGCCACGTCCAATAGGAATCATGGAATCAATAGCAATAAGACCTGTCTGCATAGGTTCATATACAGAACGTCTTGAAATAATACCAGGCGCAGCAGATTCAATTAATCTAAATTCTGAAGCAGGTATTTGACCTTTACCATCAATAGGTTGAGCTAAAGCATTTACAACACGCCCCAAGTAACCCTCACTTACAGGAATTTGAGCAATTTTACCTGTTGCTTTTACAGAACTACCTTCTTGAATAGTTAAGCCGTCACCCATTAATACAACACCAACATTATCCGATTCTAAATTTAAAGCAATTCCGATACTATTATCTTCAAATTCAACTAGTTCACCAGCCATTACTTTATCAAGACCATAAATACGCGCAATACCATCCCCTACTTGAAGTACAGTACCTACATTTACAACTTTAATTTCTTGACTATAGTCTTCTATCTGTTTACGGATAATACTGCTAATTTCATCAGGTCGAATTTTTACCATTAGCGTTCGTTAATAATTTTTTGAAAAATAAAACTAATGAAAGCTAATTAGTTGTGCTTTCCATGGCTCTAAGTAGGCCAATATGATAATCAATTACGCGAGAATGTAATTCGCTATTTAAACGTTTATTTAAAGCTTCTAAAGCTCTTTCTAATGCAAGACGCGAAACTTGTTGTCGAACTTGTTCAATTGCTCTCTGTTCTTCAAATCGAATAGTAGCATTTTTGGATTCTTCTAATCGTTTCGAATCTTCATCAGCAGCATTTATTAATTCTTTTTTTTCTCTTTCTATTTGGGAAAGACCGTTTACACGAATTTCATCTGCTTTTATTTTTGCTCGTTCTAATCGTTCTCGAGCTTGGTTAAGTTTATCAGTTGCTTCATTATATCGTTCTTCTGCATCCTTAATTGTACTTAAAATGGTCTGTTTACGATTACTTAATAAATTATTTAATGAAAGTAGATTATTTATCGATAATTTTTACGAATTAAAAATCTCTTCCCAAACCGAACATGAATTTTTCAATTCATTCGGCTTTCTCACTTAGTTAAATAAACTAAGCCTGCTTCTGATAATTCTTTAGTTTCTTTGTAATTTTATTTATAAAAATTTTATAATTAGTTACTTAAAAAAACAAAATTTAGAAGCTCTTCTGACAAATCTTTTTGTTTTTTAATTGTCAGCAAAGTTACTTTTTTGAATAATTTATATTAGATTTTTTTAGGTTGTCAATTCAGCATAATAAACCAAATCTGGTTAATTTTTAGAGATAATAATAATTTATTGAATAAATAAATTTAAGAACTTTTTTGATATGAGTGTTATATATCAAATTAATCTCTAAATATGTTTTATATAAAATAAAAAAACATTTGAGGGAAAGAAAAACCTCAATAGCGCTTAGACTTCAAGCATTTTAGCTTTAACCATTTTCTTAATATTTCCGAATAAAATAGTAATAAAAAATAAAAAATTACTAATTTTACGAAATGCTATAGTTGTTCTAAATTTTATTTAGAAGTTATTCGTCGGAATTATACACTTTCTTTTTATTTTAAAGTGTAACTGGATTAGTCCAGTTTTTTATTCAAATAATTAACCCGCACACACTCCCTTTCCAAAGTAAACTAATAAGCCAACCACCACACTTAAATTAATTAAATTAGTTTCTAAAAGGTTTGTATTTAAACCAAAGTTACCAGCAATAGGCCAATAACCCGAAAAAATAACTAAATTAATAATATTTTTCATATTCTCTCTCCCATTAATAGATTATTTAAGCTTTACAAAGCGTTTTTACTTATAATTACTTTAAATTTTTTAATTACAAAGAAAAATTAATATATTTAGTTTGTATTAAATTTAGTAATAAAAGTAAAAAATACTTTGTTTGCTTTTCACAAAAGTCATAAAAATTTTTTACTAAAAGATAGGAAAAGATTATATATGTATATATGGTTTAAATTAAATAAGTTTTTTCTAAGAAATAAAATGGTTAACCATTTTATTTCTTAGAAAAAACTTATTTAATTTAAACCATATAAAGCTTTTAAAATACTTAAATTTAAACAAAAGGATTTGCAAATAAAAGCGCTAATGCTACAACTAGACCATAAATAGTTAAAGCTTCCATAAATGCTAAACTTAGTAGTAATGTGCCTCGAATTTTACCTTCTGCTTCTGGCTGTCTAGCAATACCTTCTACTGCTTGACCTGCAGCAGTACCTTGACCAATGCCAGGTCCAATAGAAGCTAAACCTACAGCTAATCCAGCAGCAATAACAGACGCAGCAGAAATTAAGGGGTTCATATATTATCCTCTAACCAAAATTAAGAAAAAGTTAATATAAAAAAAACTATTCTCTATTGCTTATTTAATTTTTTTATAAAAAAAATGAAACTAAAGCAGTTAATAACTCAAGATGTCTCTTAATAAAGTGATAGTATCACTAAAAAAGCAAATTAAAAGGTTTATTCGAATTTTTTAATTTTTTATTGAAAAACTTATTAAATAAAATTTTTAATAAAATTTAGTTAAAATAAAATAAAATTATTTTATTTTTTTATTTTTAAACTTTTTTTATTTATTTAAATAATTTTCGTTAATTATTAAATTTTTTCTTATTATTATACCTCATAAATTTATTTTTCGAATCTATTATTTACGTTTAAAATCAATTAAACTAGTTACTTAAATAATAATAGCGTTATAAAAATATTTTTAGTAATTAAATTTGATACTAAATATATTTATATCTATTTATTTTTTTTATATTTTAATGATGACCTTCCATAGATTCTCCAATATAAGCTGCAGCTAAAGTTGCAAATATTAAAGCTTGAATCGCACTTGTAAATAAACCTAAAAACATCATAGGGATAGGAACAACTAAAGGTACTAATGAAATAAGAACAGCTACTACTAATTCATCGGCTAGTATATTTCCAAAAAGTCGAAAACTAAGTGATAAAGGTTTTGTAAAATCTTCTAAAATATTAATTGGTAAAAGTACCGGAGTTGGCTGAATATATTTACCAAAATAACTTAAACCTCTTTTATGAAGACCTGCATAAAAATAAGCTACTGATGTTAATAGTGCCAATGCTACTGTTGTATTAATATCATTTGTAGGTGCAGCTAATTCTCCATGAGGTAATTCTAAAACTCTCCAAGGAAGAAGAGCACCTGACCAATTTGAAACAAAAATAAATAAAAACATAGTTCCTATAAAAGGAACCCAAGGTCGATATTCTTCTTCTCCAATTTGAGTTCTAGTTAAATCTCGAATAAATTCTAAAACATATTCAACAAAATTTTGACCACTTGTTGGAATAGTTTGTAAATCACGTGTTGCTAAAACAGCTAAACTTAATAAAATAGCAATAACAATCCAGGAAGTTATAAGTACTTGTGCGTGAACTTCAAAACTGCCTATTTGCCAATAGAAGTGTTGACCGACTTCTACACTAGATATTTCATATAAATTATTAAGTGTACTAATGGAAAATTGTGCAGTATGCATATTACCCCTTCTAAAAATTAACTATGAAAAATAAAAATGAATTTGATTAACATTTTTATTTTTTTTTTATGTTTTATTGTTTAAACTTTTTTTATTATGTTAGAACATATTTGTTACAATAAAATATTTATTTTTATTGTAATATATTTTTAAGTTTTAAAATAGTAATGAATAATAAAATAAATATTTTATTATTATTAAAAAAGAAATTACTCTGTTTTTATAGAATTATAACGACCTTCACTAATAGCTAATGTTAATTTATTTAAAATCCAACGAATAGAAGCTCTAGCATCATCATTTGCTGGAATTGGTATATCTGTAAGATCAGGGTCACAATCTGTATCAACCAAACAAATGGTTGGAATACCTAAAGTTATACATTCTTTAATAGCTGTAATTTCTTTTTGTTGATCTATAATAATGACAATATCTGGTAAACTTGTCATATATTTAATTCCACCTAAATATTTTCGAAGTTGAGTTAGTTGTCTTTTTAAAGTTGCTGCTTCTTTTTTAGGAAGTTGATTAAGTATTCCTGTTTTTTCTTTATTTTCTAAATCTTTAAATCTTTGAAGACGTTTTTCTATAGTTGACCAATTAGTTAGCATACCCCCAAGCCATTTTTGATTTATATAATGACATCGAGCTTTTATTGAAGCTGATGCTACTAAATCCGCAGCTTGATATTTGGTTCCTACAATTAAAAATTGTTTTCCTTTGCTTGATGCATTAGATAATAAATCACAAGCTTCTGATAAAAAACGAGCTGTTTGAGTTAAATTTAAAATATGAATACCTTTACGTTCTGTAAAAATATAAGAGGCCATTTTAGGATTCCATTTTCTAGCTTGATGACCAAAATGGACACCTGCTTGCATCATTTCTTCTAAATTAATATTCCAAGATTTTTGTTTCATTTTTATTCTCTTTTTAAGTTAAAAAATCTAAATTTGTTTTTTTATTTAGACTTAAATTAGTACATTTTTAAAATTTTTAATAAAGTTTTTTAATAATTTTTATGAATTTTTTCTGAAGTAAAAGAAATTGAAAGTTTTTTATATAAAAAAATATCTTTTACTTTATTATGAAATAATTTGCTTTTATTTTTTTTTAATAAAATATTTTTTTGCTTTTCTAAAATAATTTGCGAAAGAACTTCTTCACAACCAGTTCCTGTAGGAATGATTCCTCCAAGAATAACATTTTCTTTCAAACCCTTTAGCCAATCAATTCGACCTCGTAAGGCCGCTTTTGCTAAAACTCGAGTAGTTTCTTGAAAACTAGCTTCTGATATAAAACTTTGAGTATTAAGAGATGCTTTTGTTATGCCTAATAGTACTGGTTTATAAGGAATTACTTCTTCTAAAGCACGATTCATTCTTTTAGCTCGTGTAAATTCGATTAATTCTCCTGGTAAAAAACCATTAGTCATTCCATCTTCTAAAGTAAAAACTTTAGAAGTCATTTGACGTACAATAATTTCTATATGTTTATCTGAAATATTTACACCTTGTGATCGATATACTTTTTGAATTTGATTTACTAAATTAACTTGGCTTTGTTCCATGCTAATTTGGGCACTTAAAAAATAACCCCAAAGACTTCCAAAAAAATTTGTCATGTCTTTATTCCACTCTCCAAACCCTTTTTCTAAATTAATAGAAACAGAATTGGTTAATCGGGCTTCTAATAATTGTTCAACCTTAGGAAGCCCTTGAATAATATCTCCAGATTTTAATCTTTCATATATTAAAGTTATTAAAATATCTCCTTCTTTAACAATTTCACCATAATGATTGTGAATTGTAGCTCCACAAGTAGCTAAATATGGTTTAGCTAATCTAATAACTAACGATAAATCATTATAAATTGCTATAATTTGACCAGATTCATAAAAAGTAGGATATTCTGATATAGATAAACCATCACCAAAAAAATGTCCAAGATTAAATAATTGAGTTTTTTTCTTTGTTAAATCAAAAATAGGAAAAGACCAGTGTAATAAATTAAAAATAATGTTTTTATTTAAAATAAATTTTTGGACTTTTTTATTTTCACTTAAAAAATACCATTTATTTATTTTTATTTTTCTTTTTAAGCTATCAATAATTGAAAAATTAATGGATATAGATTTATCGTTAAATTTTTTATAAGAAAAAAGTTGAAACGAATTTGTAAGATCTTGTAAATAGCCTATAAAACCTAAAAATTCTACAAAACTTTTTCTTTTTTCTATATTAAAAGTTTTAATTATTTTTTTTTGTTCATAAAGAAAAGTTTTTTCTGCATTATTTTCTATTTTTAAATTTTGTTTTGTTTTATCAACTAAAACAGTCTGAAATAAATTAAATGGAGATAAAATAAGAAAAAAGCCTTCTTCCTGATTTTTATATGAAGGAGTTCGAATAACGCCCCAAGTTTTGTTAAACAACAAATTTTTTTCACAGTCTTTTTTATTAATAATATATCTTTTTTTTTTAAATAGATAGTTTAAAATAGTGTTATTATATTTTTTTTTACTACTCAAATGAATATGCTCCACTAAACTAATTTTTAAAAAATTTTTAATAATTTTATTAATACGTATTTTTACAAAGGAAACATGAGCTTCTTTTATAAATAGTTTGGTTTCCCAATTTAAGATTAAACAAGTCTGAATTAATTGAATATCAGTATCCGAGCTTATTTCAACTTCTTCATTATCTTCATAAAGAATATATTTAATAGTTTGAATTTTAATTTTTTTTTGTTCTTTTAACAAATCTAAATAAAAAGGTATTGGTAAAGTTAATAAATTATCGTTAAACTTTATTTTATATTCTATTGCAGGTCGAATTAAAAAAAAAGAATTGTCTTTAGAAAGTATAATCCATTCAAGATAAATCCAATTTTTAGCTCGAAATTGTTCAAAAATTTTTTCTCCAGGTGGTATTAAAATACCATTTTGTTTAAAATTTTTTTGTTTTTCTTTAGGGTAATATATACTTCCTGGTATTATTTTTATTTTAAAATTATTAATTTTTTTTTTAATTTTAACAAAACCTGTAATTTTACTAGTAATATTTGAAGTTATTTTTGTACCAGCTTTAATAAAACTATTATTTTTTACTAAAATAGATGAAAAAGCAGATTGATCTAAAATATAAACTTCTTCAGGAAGAAAAAAGAAGTTACCTTCATTTATTATTTTATATCGTGGTCTAACTGTTTTCGTTTTTTGATCTTCAAAAATATCATTTTTTTTATTAATTAAATCAACTTTTATATTGCCATATTTTATAATTCCTGAATTTTTTATTCTATATTTTGGATCATTAAAAATAGCGAAAATATCATTTTGTTTCAAAATACCATTTTTTGGGAGTTTAAGTAAAAACTGAAACAAAGGTTTTTTTTCGTTTTTATTATTTCTTTTTTCTATAAAACGATAATTATATAAAATAATACTAGAATAAATAGAATTCCAAAAATTATTTAAAAAAAACTCTTTTTGTTGAAAATAATTTAAAGTTTGCTTTGCAATAGGAAGGTTATTATCTAATTTATCTTGATTTTGATAAAATATAAATGACGGTTTATTATCTTTATCAAAATTTCCAGCTAAGATCCATATATGACCTGTTATACGTAAAAGATGCACATTACTATGTATATACTCAGGTGCATGCTGAACTTTGCTACTCCAATGCATTTCTCCAGATAAATTTGAATAAATATATTTTTGAACTTTTTCTTTAAAAGGAGATGTTTTTGCACGAACTTCTGCAATAACTTGTTTTGATTCCACATATTGATTGCTTTGAACTAAAAGTATACTTTGTGTTGGAATAACTAAATTATGAAGTTTTTTTTTACTTTTAATAACAACAGCTAAATTATTATTACATATCCACGCTGGATGCCCGTGACGAGTACGTGTAGGATAAACTGAATTTTTATCAAATTGAATGATTCCATTAAAAGGTGTTCGTATATGTTCTGCAATATCACCTGTAAAAACACCACCAGTATGAAAAGTTCTTAATGTTAATTGAGTACCTGGTTCTCCAATAGATTGTCCTGCAATAATGCCAACAGCTTCCCCTAATTCGATTAAATTACCATGAGTAAGACTCCAACCATAACATAATTGACAAATCCAAAGCATACTTTTACAAATTAAAGGTGAGCGAATAAAAATACCTTTTTTTTGAAAATTTATTAAAGAACTAACAAGATTTGTTGTAATATCTTGATTACGAATAGCAATACATCTTCCATTTATATAAACATTTTCTGCTAAAATACGACCAATTAACTTATTATTTTTTTTATAATTATTTTGTAAAGGAGTTATAAAAATGTTTTCTGAAGTTCCACAATCCACTTTTCGAACTACAATATGCTGAACTACTTCAACTAATCGACGTGTAAGGTATCCAGCATCTGATGTTCGCACTGCTGTATCAACAACTCCTTTACGAGCGCCATAACACGAAATAATATATTCAGTTAAAGATAAGCCTTCTCGAAAATTACTTTGAATAGGTAAATCAATAATTTGGCCTTGAGGATCTGACATCAGGCCTCTCATACCGACTAATTGGTGAACTTGTGATGTACTGCCTCTCGCTCCAGAAAAAGACATCATATGAACTGGATTTAACGGATCGGTCATCCGAAAATTAGGGTTCATTTCTTGTTTTAAATATTCACTTGTAGCATACCAAGTTTCAATTAATTGGCGTAATTTCTCTACTGCATGGACGTTTCCATAACGATAATGCTTTTCAGAAATATAGCCTTGTTGTTCTGCATCTTGAATTAACCAACTTTTTGAAGGTGCTGTTAAAAGATCATCAATGCCTAATGAAATAGCAGCCTCAGTAGCTTGTTTAAAGCCTACAGTTTTAAGTTGATCTAAAATATAAGTTGTATATGTAATACCAAAATGAGTTATTAATCTGCTGATAAGCTGCTTTATGGCAGTTCTATCCATCACTTTATTATAGAAGAGCATTTTGGTTATTTTTGTTATAATAAAAAATTTTATTGTTATAAGTAGGATATACCAATAGATTACGTCATTCTTTTTTTTTATATGACTTTTTTATTTTTATTTAATAAAGAATTTAATGAATATTATATAGTTATAGCTGGTAACGAACGATTTCGAAATTTAGAAGCTTTTAAAGTCCCTTGAATAGCTTCTTCTATTTGCTGATTAAAGATAATACGACCAACGGTTGTGTAAACATAAACACTAAAAATTTTTTCATTTTTGTTTTTTTTTAATTGATAGTGCTCATAAATTTTGAAAGAAATACCTGAAGAATTATATTGAACTTCAATAGGCTTTTCACGATTTAGGGAAGTAATTGTTCGTACTTTAGTGCCCCACCAAAGCCATAAAGCACTGTGTAATCTCACTTTTTTCTGCTTGTAAGCTTTAATTACATCATCATAACTATAAAAATAAGGAGTTTTATTTAAAAAAACTTTATTATTATTAGTTTGCTTATACGGATGGTTTTTATTACCATAAATACCCTGATGATTTTTAATTGTTAAAATATATAATCCAAGAAGCATATCTTGACTTGGTACAGCCACAGGATCTCCTGTAGCAGGAGATAACAGATTTGTATGAGAAAACATAAGTAATCGTGCTTCCGCTTGCGCTTCTAAAGACAATGGTATGTGAACAGCCATTTGATCTCCATCAAAATCTGCATTAAACCCTCCACAAACTAGAGGATGTAATCGAATAGCGCGACCTTTTATTAGAATTGGTTGAAAGGCCTGTATACCTAATCTATGTAAAGTGGGTGCTCGATTTAGTAATACGGGATGTCCTTGCATAATTTCTTGCAGTATTTTCCATATAATGGGTTCTTTATTTTGGATCATACTTTTTGCAGCTCTAAGATTAGGAGCAAGATGTCGTCCAATTAAACCACGAATAACAAAAGCTTGAAATAGTTCTATTGCCATTTCACGTGGTAATCCACACTGATGTAATGAAAGAAAAGGACCAACTACAATAACAGAACGACCTGAATAATCAACTCGTTTTCCTAATAAATTTTCACGAAAACGTCCTTCTTTTCCTTCTATAACATCAGAAAAAGATTTATAAGGTCTATTATGACTATCTTTCATAGGTTGACCACGAATACCGTTATCAATAAGTCCATCTACAGCTTCTTGTACTAGCCTAATTTGACAAACAACTAAACCGCCAGGTGTAGAACCACTTCTAGCTAAAAAATCAATAAGAGTATTATTTCGATAAATAACTCTTCTATAAAGTTCATTTAAATCAGAAGTAATTAATTCTCCTTCACCTAATTCAATCATAGGTCTTAATTCAGGAGGAAGAACTGGTAATAATGATAAAACCATCCATTCCGGTTTTATATTTGTTTGAAGAAATTGCTTAGCTAATTTGATACGTCTAACTAAAAGATCTTTTCTTCTTTGAATTTTTCGATCTTCCCATTCATTTCCTGTTGATTTTTGTTCTACTAATTCTTTCCATTCTATATATGCATAATCTAGTACTACTTGTAAATCTAAATTGCTTAATTGCTTTTTAATAGCATCTCCGCCTGTTGCTATTTCTTTATTTTGAAAGGCTTCAAATCCGCGCGAAGAAAAATAACGAGGAAAAATTTCTCTCCAGGATTGATCTTCATATTTAAATAAACCCCGTAATTTTAATAAAATTGGTTTTTTTAAAATAGGTCTAGCAAGAAAAAGATTGGGATAGATTCTTTAAAATTCCCCCTGAGAACCGGACATGAAACTTTTTTTTCATCCGGCTCAAATAGCATTAATAATATAATTATTTTTTTATATATATATAAAAAGATATAGATATTTATATCTTTTTTTTTATCAAAAATACTTATATATATATTATATTAATATAATAATATGAAATATATTAAGTTTTTTATCAAAACATATGCATACATAATATATATATTAGCGATATACATATATAAATTATTTGTTTATAGAATTAACTATTTATTACTCAAGTAATATTTTTTAATTAATTATTTTTTATTTTTGAGTAATCTTACTTTCTTTAAATGATATATTTTTTTGCAAAAATACCTCCAAAAATTTTTGGAATTATTAAGAAATTCTCTTGTTTATATATATTTATTCTTTAACAATCCTTTAGGTTTTTGTTCTATTTCGATGGTTATAATATATTTAATATATTTATATACGATGAATAAACAATAATATCCATTTTATTAAAAACTGTAGTAATTTTTTTACTAGTTTTTATTTTTTACGAAATCTCTAAATAACAAACAAAATATGTATTTATATTTTTTATAAATACATATAAATAAAAACCTTAGATCAATTTATTTCATTAGCAGTAAATTTGCTTTGTTTTTTGAGTTTTATGTTTTTTTACTAACATATCAAAATTAAAAATATCTAATAAGATAACAGGTTTAAGTTACTCTGTAAAATTAAAATTTATAAACAAGTCACACATCGCAATATACTAGACTTTCTAATTCTTTAAGAGGTTTAGCTAAAAGATTTGCTATATAGCTAGGTAAACGCTTTAAATACCATACATGCGTTACTGGACATGCTAGTTTAATATATCCCATCCGATATCTTCGAACGCGAGATTCAACAAATTCAACTCCGCATTGTTCACAAAATTTTGAATATTTTTCAATTATTTGATATTTTCCACAAGCACAAATTCCACTTTTGATTGGACCAAAAATACGTTCACAAAATAATCCATCTTTTTCAGGCTTATGTGTTTTATAATGTAAAGTATATGGTTTTGTTACTTGTCCTACGATTTCTCCATTTGGTAAAACTCTTTCAGCCCAACTACGTATTTGTTCAGGTGAAGCTAATCTAATTCGAAGGTGGTGATACTTTTCTCGATGAATCATAAAATAAATTTTATTTTTTTATATTAAACATCTTTGAAATTTATATTTAAGCTTTTTTCAAAGATAACGGCATGATCTAATTCTAAACATAAAGATCGCAATTCACGAACAAGTAATAAAAAAGATTCTGGAGCAGTTTTAGGTTTAGGTATTGGTTCTCCTGTTATAATAGCACCAAGTACTTCATAACGTGCATGAATATGGTCAGATTTAATAGTAAGCATTTCTTGCAAAATATAAGCAACACCAAATCCTTCTAAAGCCCAAACTTCCATTTCTCCTACTCTTTGTCCTCCTCGTCTCGATCTACCTCTCAGAGGTTGTTGAGTAACAAGGGCATATGGTCCACTAGAACGTGCATGAATTTTATCATCAACTTGATGAATTAATTTTAGCATATAAGCTTTTCCTACTGTAACAGCTTGTTCAAAAATTTCTCCAGTTCTTCCATTTAATAAACGACTTTTTCCAGGATTTTCTGGTTCAAATAACCAAAGGTTTCCTGTTTTTTTACTAGCTTTATAAAGTTCAGAAAAAACTAATTTTCTTGAGGCTTCTCGTTCATATTTTTCATCAAAAGGAGTTATTCTATAATGTTTTCCTAAAAAGTATCCAGCTAAGCCAAGTAAACATTCAAAAATTTGTCCTACATTCATACGTGATGGTACTCCTAAAGGGCTTAATACCATATCAATAGGTGTTCCATCTTGTAAATAAGGCATATCTTGTCTAGGTAAAATTTTTGATATAATACCTTTATTTCCATGTCTTCCAGCTACTTTATCCCCAACTTGGATTTTTCGTTTTTGTGCTATATAAACATGTATTATTTTTTCATAATTACTAGAATTTTCTTTTTTAGAAATCCATATTACGTCAATAACTCGGCCTTTTCCATTTAAAGGAACTTTAAGACAAGTCTCTTTTGCATTAGTTACTTGAATACCAAATATAGCTTGTAATAATTTTCCTTCTGGAGCACGTAAAGATTCTTCTGTTTCTTGAGGTGTTAATTTTCCTACTAAAACATCTCCTGTTTCTACCCATGATCCTGGTATTACAAGTCCATTTTTATCTAAATGACGGAGTACATTATTTTCTAAATGAGGGATTTCTTTAGTAATTTTTTCAGGTCCCTGACTTGTATTTCGAGATTCAATTTCATATCTTTCAATATGAATAGATGTATAAATATCTTCATATATTAGTCGTTCGCTTATAAGTATTGCGTCTTCAAAATTATATCCTTCCCATGGCATATATGCTACTAAAATATTTTTTCCTAAAGTTAATTCTCCTTTTAAAATAGCAGCACCATCTGTTAAAACTTGTCCTTTTTTTAGAAATTTTTTTGAAATAATTTGAGGTTTTTGATGTATACACGTACTATTATTAGAACGTTGATATATAATTAAATTTGTATTAACAGTTTTATTATTATTATTAAGTAAACTTATTTTTTTACTATCAGTATACATTACTTTTTCACTTTGTTTTGTGATCATTACGTTTCCAGAATCTAAAGCAACTTGACTTTCTAATCCTGTTCCTACAATACATTTTTCAAGTTTTATAAGTGGAACAGCTTGACGTTGCATATTAGAACCCATTAACGCACGGTTTGCATCATTATGTTCTAAAAAAGGAATAAGTGAAACTCCAACAGAAAAATACTGTAAAGGGTAAATACTTCGAAGATGTATTTGTTCCCAAGCAATTGCTAAAAATTCTTGTCGATATCGAGCTGGAGTTATTTGTATTTTTTGAGTTCCTTGATCTAAAGCTAAACAATTTCCTGTAGCTATTCGATAATATTCGTCTTCTCCTGCAGATAAGTTAACAATTTTTTCTTCTTTAACATTTTTAGATATTTTGTAGAAAGGACTTTCTAAAAATCCCCACTTATTTACGTTAGCATGAATTGCTAGTGATGCAATAAGTCCAGCATTCATACCTTCTGATGTTTCAATAGGGCAAATTCGAGTATAATGACTAAAATGAATATCACGTACTTGAAAGCTTGCTGTTCTTCTGGTTACTCCTCCAGGACCTAGTGAGCTTAGTCTTCGTTTATGAACAATTTCCGCTAATGGGTTAGTTTGATCTAAAAACTGGGATAATGGATGTGAGCCAAAAAATTCTTTAAAAGTTGCAATTAACGGGGTTTGAGTAATTAAATTTTTAGGACTAAGTAATCGTTTTCGCTTAGTTGTCCTACGCATAACTTGTCGTACTGAATTTTCCAAACGTATTAATGCTAATTTTAATTGATCTTGTAGTAAATCGGCTACAGATCGAATACGTCGATTTTTTAAATGATCTATATCGTCAAGTGTACCAATACCAAATTTTATTTTTATTAAATAATCTATGGCTGCTAAAATATCTTGCGGTAATAAAAAATATTCATTTTCAGGTATATCCAAACTAAGTTTTTTATTTATATTTAATCGTCCAATTTTTCCTAACTCACATCTTTGTTGAAAAAATTTTTTTTGTAATTCTTTACGTATAGATTCAGAAAATACAAGATCTCCTCCAATATAATATAGTTGCTTATAAAGTTCTACCATAGCATCTTCAGTAGATTGAAGATGTTCTTTTTTTTTCTTTTTTTCTTTTAAAAAATCTAAAAAAATTTTTGAAGAACAAACACTATTTAAAATTTGTTTTACAGTTAAGCCCATAGCTAATAATAAAACTAAAATAGAAACTTTTCGTTTTTTACTTATACGGGCCCAAATTCTGGTTTTGCTATCAATTTCTAACTTTAATCTCCCTCCCCAATCAGAAATAATTGTACCTGTATATATAGAAACTCCATTATGATCTAATTCAGAATTATAATAAATACCTGGACTTCGTAAAATTTGATTAATTATTACTCTTGTAACACTATTAATTCTAAAAGTACTTTGATAATCTATTAAAGGAATACTTCCAATAAATATAGTTTGTTTTTGAATTTCTATTTTTTTTTTGCGTCGAAGCAATCGACATGTAACATATAAATCAGAAGAATATGTATTATATTGAAACTTAATATTAGTCTTTTCTGGTTTTATTAATTTATATTCTTTATTTAATAATTCAAATTGAAATTCTTGATTTAAATCAAAAATTTCCGGAAAAAGATTTAATTCAGAAATTAAATTTTTATAAATAAAATAATAATAACTTTTAAATTGAATTTGTCTTAATTCAGGAAGTGAAAATTGAAATTCAGATAAAAATGAAAATTGAGATGGGGGGGGAGCTGAAAGTGTAATAATTTTTTTCATAAATTATTTAAATTTACTCATAAATATAAATATTTTTATAATTGAGAAATTTGAAAAATTATTATGATATTAAAAATATATTTATATGTTATTTTCTAAACTTTTTTAAATATTATATATTTAATAATATTTGTTAAATAAATGTTTATTAAATAATAATTTATTAGTTTAATTTATTTAATTTAATAAATTATTATTTATTTGATTAATCTTAAAATTGAATGATTTTACACACGTCGTTTTTTAGGAGGTCTACACCCATTATGTGGCATAGGGGTTACATCACGAACAAAATTTAAAATAACACCACTTCGACGAATAGCCCGTAATGCTGTATCTCGTCCTGGACCAGGACCACTAATCATAACTTCCGCTTGTTTCATACCTTGATCAATTAAAACACGAATAGCGTTTTCGGCCGCGGTTTGCGCTGCAAAAGGGGTACTTTTTTTTGCACCTTTAAATCCACAAGCACCTGCAGAAGACCAAAAAACAGCTTGTCCACGTATATCTGTTACAGTAACAATAGTATTATTAAAACTTGCTTGAATATGAATAACTCCTTTAGGTATTCTGCGTTTACCTTTACGTAAACTAATTTTTTTTATTAATTTTGCCATAATTGTTATTGTTATTTATATATTTCAATAAAATTTAAAATATTTATATATATACATATTGATATTTTTACAAATAAATATATATAAAAAATATTTAAATAAATTTTTTATAATTTCTCTTAAACTTCTTTTTAATAAAAAATTATCCTTGTCTTTGTTTATGTTTTGGATTAGAACAAACTACCATAATTCGTTTTCGTCGACGAATTAATCTACAATTATCACAAATTTTTTTAACAGAAGCACGAACTTTCATTTTTATATTCCCTATTTTAATGTAATCTATAATACAAAAAATGCAAATATTTTTGTATTAAGTTTTTTAATTAATTATTAAATTTTTAAAATTTCTAAAAAAATTTAACCATTTGAAGATTTAGCACGAAGACGATATGTTATACGTCCTTTGGTTAAATCATAAGGAGTTAATTCTACTTTAACTCGATCTCCTGGTAATATTCTTATATAATTACGTCTTATTTTTCCTGAAATATGAGTTAAAACTTCACACCCATTGTCCAAACAAACTCGAAACATTGCATTAGGAAGTGATTCAGTAACTACACCTTCCATATCAATCAAATTTTGTTTCTTCATTAACGGGAAAATCTCCTTTTTTAATTTAACTAACATTAAGAAAGATAGTACTAGCTAGCTTTTTTATTTACAAAGATTTTCCTATGTAAAAAATTTAAATAAAATGTAAATAAATTACCATACATAACATAAAATTTCTCCTCCAATTTGTTTTTCTCGCGCTTCTCTATCTGTCATAATTCCTTGCGAGGTTGAAAGAATAACAATCCCCATACCACCTAAAACTTTTGGAATTTCTTTATGATTAGAATAAATTCTTAAACCTGGTTTACTAATACGTCGTAAAGTCGTTATATAAGGCTTTTTTTTTCTTCCTTGATATTTTAAAGTAAAAATTAAAAAACAATTTTTATTTTCTTCGTGTTCTCTAAAATTTTCTATAAACCCTTCTTGCAATAAAATTTTTCCAATATTTTTAGTAATATTAGTTGCTGGAACTTGAACTGTTTTTGTTTTTTCTAAATTTGCATTTCTTATAGATGTAATCATATTAGCAATGGTATCGTTACCCATAAAACTCCTTTTTACTATTAATATAACTAAGCTTTTTTAATTTAGTAAAAAAGCTTTTAAGACAAAAAAATAATTTTAGTTTTTTAGAAATTTTTTTGCTAATTCTAAAATAAAAGTAGTTTAAAATTAAAATAATTAAAAAATTTAAGTATACAAAAGATATATATATAATATTTAAAAAAATAAATTTAAAAATAAAAAAATAAATTTATTTTAAAGCTAAAATAATAAAATAATTAAAAAATATAAAAATTAAATATACAAATAAATATATATATTTTTTTTAATTAAATTAATTAAATACTAACAATAATACTAAAGTTTACTATACCTTTCTTTTTACAATACTTCAGGAGCTAACGAAACTATTTTAGTAAAATTAGATTCACGTAATTCTCGTGCAACAGGGCCAAATACTCGAGTTCCTTTAGGATTTCCTTCCTGATTAATAATAACTGCAGCATTATCATCAAATTGTATACTAGTTCCGTTTTTACGTTTAAGTTGTTTACAAGTTCGTACAACAACTGCTCGAACTACTTCCGACTTTTTTAATGGCATATTTGGTATTGCTTCTTTAACTACGGCAATAATAATATCCCCAATATGTGCATATTTACGATTACTTGCGCCTAAAATTTGTATACACATTAATTTGCGCGCTCCACTATTATCAGCTACATTTAAATAAGTTTGAGGTTGAATCATTTTTTTTTTATTTTAGCCCCTTAAAAAAGTAAAAAATTTTAAGGGGGATGTTAATAGATAAAATATTACTAATTTTAAATATTTGTATAATTATTGTATTTTTTTATTTAACGTTAGATATAAAAAATAGTTATATTTATTTTTCTTTATAGTTTTATACAGATGTAGTAGCAGTAATAAATTGAGTACGAATTGGCATTTTGTAAGCTGCAATTCTCATAGCAGCTCTAGCAACTGTTTCGGATACTCCGCTTATTTCATATAATATTCTACCTGGCTTAACAACAGATACCCAATATTCCGGTGAACCTTTTCCGGAACCCATACGTGTTTCAGCAGGTCGCATCGTAATAGGCTTATCTGGGAATATACGTATCCATAATTTTCCACCACGACGTGCATAACGTGTAATTGCTCGTCGTCCGGCTTCTATTTGTCTTGATGTAATCCAAGAGGGTTCAAGTGCTTGAAGAGCATATTTACCAAAAGCAATAGAATTACCTCGGGTAGCTATTCCTTTCATTCTCCCTCTATGTTGTTTACGAAATTTTGTTCTTTTAGGGTTATAGTCGACTTTTTTGTCTCTACTTCAAAATCGGACATGAAATTTTTTTTTCATCCGGCTTCTTGTGAAAATTTTTATTTTAATATTTTTTTTTACCTTTATATAAAAATATAATTTATATAGGAATAAAATTAAGTACAAAATTAAAATTTTATTAAAAGTTTCACAGGCAAATATTAATGTATTTAAAAGTATTTTTTTTTATTTTTTTTGCCATCCTATCTACTAATTAAATATGTTATTCATTATTTTTATTTTTTTTTTATTTAATTATAGATTACTTCGTTTTTATTACTTCTAACTATACGCTTAGGTTTTTTTATACAGTGGAGTTTTTAAATTAATTTTCATCAAATTTCTTAGTCGGCTTTGATGTAAAACTTTTTTGTTAAATTTCAATATAATTTATTTTTTTTTATAAAAAAAAATAAAAAAAATTTTATTATGTTTTATTACACTGCTTTTTTATTAATTTAACCATACGATTTTTATAATAATATATAATTTATTTTTTTTTAATTATAAATTCTTTTTTACTTCATAAATTATTTTTTATGAAAAAAGTTTTTAAATGAATAATTTTAATATTTATTAATTCACTTATTGAGTTAGTTCAATAAGAAGTAAAAATTTAAGTTCTAGTTTATACTAGAATGTATCAAGTTTTTTAGAGTAATTCACAAAACTTTGATTTTAACGAGTCGTACACTAAGCATAACAATTTTTTAAATTATTAATAAAATATTAAATAAATCTTTAAAATAATAAAAACAAAAAATAAATTTAATATTTAAAGATCAAAAATTAAAATAAATTACTTTTCATCTTGAAATATCCAAATTTTTATTCCTAATACTCCATAAATTGTTTGAGCTGGATAATAACAATAATCAATTTTAGCTCGAAGAGTTTGTAAAGGCACTCTACCTTCTCTAGCCCATTCTACACGAGCGATTTCAGCTCCATTAAGACGGCCTGCAATTTGAATTTTAATACCTTTAATATTCGTTTTTTTTGCTAATTCAATAGCTTTTTTCATAGTTCTTCTAAAAGCAACTCGACTTTCTAATTGTAAAGCGATGTATTCTGCAAGAATATTGGGTTCTCCATATGGTTTTGTTACTTCAGTTAAAGTCATACGAAGTTTACGATCTCCAGAAGTTAAAATGTTTTGAACATCTGTTTTTAATTGTTCAATACCGCGCTTACGATTTTCTACTAATAAAGCAGGAAAACCTGTATGTATTTCAACTTGAATTAAATCTGTTTTTCGTTTGATTTCAATACGTGCAATTCCTCCATAATTTGAAGAATTCCTTATATTTTTATATACATAATTTTCAATACAATGACGCATTTTTTGATCTTCTTGAAGAAGCTTAGAATAATTTTTTGGTTGCGCAAACCAATAAGAATGATGGTTTTGAGTGACACCAAGTCGAAAACCAAGTGGGTTAATTTTTTGTCCCATGCTTTTTTTCCTTTTTAAATGATATTAGCATAATCTATTTTTATTAATTTTTGTTTTTTACAGTAATCGTTATATGACAAGTAGGTTTATGTATAGGATACCCTCGTCCTTGAGCTCTAGGCTGAAATCTTTTTAAAACAGGGCCTTCATCAACTTTTGCTTCACTGATAATTAAATTAGCTCTATTTAAATTTAAATTGTGATTTGCATTTGCTGCTGCTGAAGAAACTAATTGTAATATAGGATAACATGCTCTATATGGCATAAATTCTAGTATCATAAGTGCTTGTTCATATGAACGACCACGAATTTGATTAACTACTCTGCGCGCTTTATGAGCAGACATACGTATATGTTTAGCCAAAGCTCGTACTTCTAAATTTGATTTGTCAGATTCCATCGAGCCTTACCTCCTAATTAACGACGAGATTTTTTATCACTTTTTGTATGTCCTCGAAAATTCCTTGTAGGTGCAAATTCTCCTAGTTTATGACCTATCATACGATCTGTTATATAAATAGGTAAATGTTCTTGTCCATTATAAACCGCAATAGTATGACCAATCATTGTGGGTACAATAGTAGATGCTCGAGACCAAGTTATTATAATTTTTTTTTCTTTTTTTAAATTAAGGTCTTCAACTTTTTTTAATAAATGGTCAGCTACAAAAGGGCCTTTTTTGAGTGAA